GCCCTTTCCTCTCCCTCGCTAGCCTCCTTCACCGTGCTGCCATCCATTCACTCAACTATCCCGCTCGCATACTCGACTAGCCCAGTCCCCCCTAGCTAGCCAAATTTTTTAATAAGGGTGTCTTCCGGGGCCCTTCACTTCATTTTGTTTGTCCTAGATAATATACGGGAGTGCAAAAAAGTGCAACGAGAGAACGGCCTACCCTACAAGGAAAAGGGGAGTCCTAACTTCTTCTACTCCGTGTGCACGCTAACGAGTTTTGGGTCTCCTTCACACCACGGGTGAAAGGTGCCCCCTCAATATACCTCACGGACAAGCCGGTCTCTGGTACGGAGAGGGTGCGGCTGTTGGCGGCCTTTCCTTAGCCAAAGGGCAAAAGGAGTACCGTTTACTAAGCTCGCCAGATGTAATAAGTGTGTGCAAGGGGAAGCAGAGGCAGGCATATCTTTATCAATAGCAATGGTTTCAGCAGTTCCGGACCCGTAACTGCAGCATCACCTGCAGAGCGGATATGGTGGATCCGAATAAAAAGCCGGAGCAACTATCAATAGCAGAGTGATCCATGGGAGCAGCAGTAGATTCGCTTGATCCATATAATATAATAGGTTATGCCCTCAGCAAGGATAATTCGAAGCTTGGTTGGCTCTTCAGTGGCCACCTAAACAAAAGAGGCTAGGGCAAGCCCTTACTAAAAGAAAGACAAATTATAGCAATCCTGTTACAAGCCAAGATAGCACACTAATCAGAGAACATGGAGATTTCAAGAAGGCATGCTAACAAAGATAGTATCCGGTAGATCCCATTGTAACTTTGCGAGCAGATTTGGGGCGGATCTCTTGATATTCTTCAAACCAGCCAGCCTGCTCCTTATATGATCAATGATCAACTTAGACAGCTGAATAGCATCCCTAGTTGGGTTGTTATGCCAACGAGCATTCCTTTCAGCCCAAATGTAGTAAACCGAAAGGGTGAGAGACAACTTCTTTCTTTGCTAGAGTAGCTAAGCTTTTTTTTTCCTCTCATCACCTGGACAGCCCACTGGATGGTGTCTCTTCTGCTTGGATCAGGGGATAGATCCACTGGCATCAAGTCCCTAGCAGCCATCAAATGTATTGTATTAGTTGAAGGCCATCTCCAGCGGGTACCATCAACAATAAGACTCACTAGGCAGTTTCTTCCAAGCCTTGAATCATCAATAACCTGTTCATTAATAGTCGATAGGATAGGACCTGAGGGAAGCCAGTAATCAAACCACAACATAGAGTGCTGCCCATCACCAATGGAGTGCCTGATATGAGGTCTAACCAATTCCCTAAGATGAAGCAATTTCCCATAAGCTTCTGCCTCTGAGTAAGTAATCCCTGATCCCAATAGAAAACTTAGGGGAAGAGATACAAATACTAATCCATTTGATAACCTGGGCAGGAAATCCCATAAAGTGAAGCACATCTATCAAGAACTCCCATCTAAGTGAATCATAAGCTTTTTTCAGGTCAATCTTAACAGCACATCTTGGAGTAAGATTCTTTCTATGCTAATTCCTCATCAATTCTTGAGCGAAAAGAATATTGTCACTAAGACTTCTGCCTTGAATGAAAGCGGATTGTCCCGGTGAGATAAGACTAGGAAGGGCATGTTTGATTCGATTAGCAATCAATTTAGTAATGCCCTTGTATAAGGTATTGCACCAGGTCTGAAGTCACTCACTTTGGTGGGGTTTGCAACCTTAGGCACCAATGCTATGAATGTAGAGTTCACCTCTCCAAGCAGCTTACCTGAGGTGAAAAAAGAGTGAACACCAGCTAGGATGTCCTACAATAGGCCAGCATCTCTTGAAAAAGAAGCTATTAAACCCATCAGGGCCCGGTGCCTTGTTAGGGTTCATGCTGAAAAGGGTATTATTAATTTCTTCATCTGTAACTGGCTTAACCATGGTGAGAGCCTGCTCCTCAGATATCGTATTATAAAACAAGAGAGAACATCTCTCCCCGGGTAACTTGTAGGGCATGGAGAGCCAAGTAACCCCTCATAGTAGCGGAAAATTTCATTCTTGATAAGATTGTAATCTCGAAGCTCAGTACCATCTTCTCTCTGAATAGACACAATTTTATTCCGGTTGAACCTAGCATTGGCAGATTTAAAGATGGAGGCTGTGTTTTGATCACCTTCAGAAAGCCATTGGACTCTTTCTTTCTGTTTTAGTAAGCTCTCTTCCCCCTTGCAAAGAGTTTCATACTCAACAAGACTCTTTTTCTCCAAATCATGGAGTAATGGATCATTAGGATGACTTCTCAATTGTAGCTGAACAGCACATGAACTTATTCCTTACCTGCACTTTTTGTTTAGTAATTCCTCAAATCTTTCTTGTATTTCCTACAGGTTAGACTGGGTTAGGCAAGTGTTGACTAGGTGAGGTCTCTGTATCTTTCCTTTGTTGTTGTAGTTTTTATGTATCCCGTCGCATGTAGGATAGAATGTCTTTCCTTCTTTCGAAATGGTTCTTTCCTTCCTTACTGTGCTTGTAATAAGGATTCTAAGCTTCTTCTTTTCCCTAGCTAGTCTGAGACTGAATTTCTGTTTAGACTTCTTTGACTGTACCTCTATGAGTGAGGAAGGGACTCTTTAAAGCAAGAAAACGGATAGGCGTTCCGTTCTCCTAGGAGCTCTGAGAAAGGTAGCTATCTCAGTAGAATCTATTGTATGAAGAGCGTAGGAGAGTGAGCAAAGAGTAGCTCGTATTCTTTTGACAGACAGCCTTATTAGCTTAGCGTATTCCTTCTGATGCTACGAGCTTCTTGTGTATTCTGAGCCCTAGGATAGAGCAAGACTCCCATATAAGAACAACCGGAAACCAGGCTCGAGGGAACCAAGAAAGAAAGCAAGGGCGGAGCGGGAGAAAGAAGAGAAAGAAAAGATGGTGGGGAGTCGGATGGCTAATCGAGGACGAAGAATGAGCACTCTCCTGAAAGGAACTGAAAGTCGAGGGCACTCTCCTTACTTTGGAAGGAGAGGGCGCCAGGAGATGGATTAAGGGATGGCTTAGTAGCTGCAGTTGGATCGGATGATCGAGATGGAGAATAGGCCCTGGAATGAGGTTGTTCAGAGCCTGAGGGATTTGATTCAATGAGATGGCCGGAAAGCTCTAGCTTCGAATGATGGGGAATCAACAGCTTCGAAGCAGGGGACTGGATCTTGACCTGGAAGAGATGCTACTAGGTAAACTCGATCAATTGGTGCTGGTTCACTGGCATCATTAACTGAGACTATAATGGGTTCGGATGCAACCAAAGCAATAGCCACTCAAACTGATGGGTAAGCTGCTTACTCGGATAAGGAGTGAATAAACTGGATCCACTTCCAAATCAACCCTGGCTACTCACGATCGACCTGGAAAGAATGCTGCGACTGATACATTGACTGGTTTCAAGATAAACAACAGAATCCGCTACTCTTAGTTAGCTGCATCTCGAACTGCCTCTCTAGCGGTTAGTGGTGTTGTTACTGTTGGGTGGTTAACTGGTTCTTCGATTGGAGAAAGATAATCTGTATCTGGAACTCCATCTACTACTGGGTCTCGATCAACCCTTGCCTTTGCTGGTGGTTATGGATCCACTGAATCAACGGGTAGAACTTTGACTCGATCAATCATCGTTTTGACTTATATAGGTATCTACTGATACTGATAGGCGTATACTTGAGTGACTAAAGTGAAATTATTAGGCATTCGTCAGTAATTTGGCTTATGCTCGTGCTCGGCCTACTGAAGAAGACAGAGTCCAGGGGCCGGCCTGGTGTGGTTTTACCTCCTAACTAGGGATGAGTAGCTGGCCTTTGTTCAATTTCACACCCTTGTGTGTGAGATCTAGATATATATATCTTATTGGGATCATGTTCGTAGAGTGAAGGGCTTATACAAAAGATTATGGTAGTCGTTATGAAGCATCAGCAGCAGATTCCCTCCAGAGCAGGTAAATAGCTAGAGTAAGAGCTAACCAATTTCATCATTTCGAAAGCTAGTTGCCATATCTAGTAGTCAGGGTTGAATAAGCGCTAAGGGCATAGCTAGAGGCACCCCCATAGTCACATTTCATCCAATTGACCAGGCCCAGCAACGGAGCAAGCATAGGCTAAGGTGGTAGCATCTCACCTGCTAAGCCATTGAACCATCCAATAGCTATTCTAGCAAGCTACCTCACCTACTAGCTAATGGAACAAATAAAAAACAATAGTGCAAGCAATCTCACCTACCTCTACTTACTGATTCTACTGAACCAAGAAAGGTAATCCATATCCGCTGCCTGAAGTCACTCCTCAAGAGGTTTCTCATCCATAGCAGCAGGAATGGACCTAAAAGTCCAGTCATATGAGTAGGAGGATCTATCGGCACCCATACCACTCCATCGATCGGTTGAGTAAACCGCTACCCCGCTCCCAACTCTCAGGACTATAAAGAGAAATCTCTGCCAGGAGAGAGCGAAAGACCACTTACTAACAGTTAGGGAAGGAGACCAAGCTACTCAACCAGGGGGGAAGAGCTATTCTTGTACATATACTCATCTGGATACCGAGCTACTAGACTAGACGAGTAATTGTTGCATTTATTGTTGCCTTTAGTTTAGGCAGGAATAGCAAACTAGTCTCTTACACAATTAGTAGGACACGCTACTCTTTCCTTTAGGAAGAATTGCCGACTAGTCTCTTACACAAGAATAGGTGGACTTGGATGGGTCCCCCTCTTCTTTCTAGTGAGAGTTCCCTCGAGGATAGAGATAGGTTCTTGCTTTACTGTTCGATCGAGACCTGCTTTAGCTTGTTTACCTTTCCTTACCTACTCAACTGATTAACTAATAGAATAGGACAGGATCTAGCTCTTTGACCTTTATGCTACCAACTCGTTACTACTGGCCCTAGCTCGGCAGGAGTGCTTGTATATTAGTTACGTGCTAACGCTCTAGCCGCAGAGACCAACACCTTACTCGCTTGACCGGAATTGGCTTTAGCTACAAACTACTTACTTGCTTGTGCCCTAAAACTTTGGCCTGAAACAACTCTGCCCCAAGAGCAAGAGCAGGTAACGAGTTGTAGCTGCTGAAGGGATTGTTGCTGCTCCAATCAGAATGGTTTTCGCCCTATTCCTGATAGCGGTCTTTAAGACGGCTTTCCTCTTGCTTCTCTTTCTTCTTTCGTTGTTGCTGTTTCCGAGCATCTAAAAGTAGGATCCGCTCAAAGCATCATTACGGAACTGAGTGTACCGGGTTTCCATGGGTCCTCCCCTTTTCTTTCTTCTCATTTTAAAAGGGAGTGTCTCGATTCCTGTTAGCCAAGGAGGTGATCCGTTAATCGGTGAACGAGTGGCGTCGCTCTGTTTTTCCTTGTTTGGTAAGGTCTTAGCCGAGCTATTCAAGGTAGTTATCTAAAGGTAGGGCATCTATTCCTGTGACTGATGCACCTCTTTTTCCCTCTAGTACTCTTATCTCCCTTCCGAATCCCCGTGCTCAATAAGGTCCGGGCAGAACAGAACCTGTCAGTACGTAATGAGCTGGGCCAGTAAGGAATCCAACTCCGGTAGTATCTGCCGAACCTTTATGTTGTAAGTAATCGAACTGCTTCTTCCTTTCCTATCTTCTTTGCCCTAGGGAAGGGGTCCTGTTAGAGTCATTGACGGGATCCTAAGGCCTATGCTCTCTAGCAGCCAGTCTCTCTGCGTCTATGAATCTAAGTTATCTATGAATCTAAGGTCTGAGCTCTCCGCTGTCTCTCCTCCCAACCGGTGAGTTTCGGACTTCTCGATGTAACTACATGGTTCTGGTGTCTTCTTCCTTTCTTTTATATGGCCATTCTTTGTAGATGGAATCCTTAGTTTCGCCTTCCGGTCGGCTGTTGGTCCCTCCCTTTCTTCTTCACTGCCGAAATCGGGTCTTTTTTTGGGGCTTGGACCCGGAGAAGACTGATATGAGCTTCCTGCTTCCCTGCTTTTAGTCTTTTGCTTAGTGGCTTCCTTTCGCTCTAGTACTAGCCTTTGCCGGCTTAGCGTCTGATTTTTCTTTGTTTGTTCTCTTTCCTTCTGTGTTATCTGATTCTATCTTTTCTGATATCGGATACTATGTTCCGTCGGAGTGGCGTCTTATCGATACTCCTCTCTTTCCGTCGTCTCTTTGTTGACTCTCCTGTCCGATTCTGACTTCTCTGTCTTCTTTCCAAGTCCCTTGTTAAAGATCCTCATCAGCCTCATAAAGTCTCAGTAGGGCCCGGGACGGAAGGCTCGAGAGACCTCTCCTTGTCTCAAAGGGCCGTTTAGATTCATTTCAGGTATCTGCCCAAGAGCTGTAGCAAGTAACGAGTCCTACTCAATACGGTCTGTAGCTCCTACCAACCATTCTGTCTTAGCAGCTAACAAACAGTCTTGTCTTCACAAACGGTAAACTAAGGGCCTTAAGGCCAAAGCCTGGGTTCCGTAACAAAGAGTCTTTCGTTTCGGCCGTAACCATCCAATCGTGAGTGAAGCCCCTATCTTGAAAGTGCTTTTCCGACTCTTCTCTCTTTTCCCGGAGTTGTAGCCCTTATCTGTTAGGTATTAGCTCATTTATCTAGGAATCGAAGCTATGAGCTAGGCGCTTTTCTTTCTAGTATCTGGTGTAGCTAGGAGCCCTGCCTAGTAACTAATCCAACGAACCGACATAGCGAAAGGCGAGTGTCTGGAAAACATCTGGCGGGGGAGATCTCAGAAGAACCGCGCGGCCACTTCACTTCTTGCCGCTTTCTCCGCTCAGACCACTAGAGCGTGTGAAGGTTGGACGCTCACTCACGACCGGATGGCCCTCTTGGCTTATTGGCTAAGCCGATTTTGGATGTCAAATAATCGGGGTGACAACGTTCGGCTGGAGACTTTTGTCATGGCTGACAAGTTATCTCAGGGCATCACGCTCTCTCTGTGCTTGTTTACTACTAAGTCCGTAGCTCAAGTTTACCTTAGCAGCTGCAAACCTTACTTAGCTAGCCCTACCTTTAGCAAGCAAGTTAGCTACAGCTGAGCTGCCTTACTCTAAAAAGTAAGCAAGTAAACTACCTTTCCTAAGCCTAAGTTTACCCGGCCTAAGCAACAAAAGTTCCCTACCCGGCTACGGGCTAAGCTCACTCGTTTACCCGGTAGCTCCGTTCACTGCTACGTTCCTAGAAAAATACGAACTCATAACTACTAGCTCTCTTAATACATAAACTCATTCATAACAATGTCAGCGCAGCGGGATTATAGTTTCTAATTGGTCCAGAATAGGCCCTCCATTCGTCTATTATCTGACTACCTTTTGCAAAGAACTAGTAGATCCCAAACGAAGAGTTTGATTCTACTGTCGAATAGGAAGAGAAAGGCCTATTCCACCAACTACTCTTTCTCAACTTTAGGTATATTTCTAACTTCTTCCAACTACGGTAAGGAGCAAAGGAAAGCTGTTGAAAATTATCCCACTCGTCCCTCTTGCCCATTACAACATAAGGATTGAAAGAAGAAAATGAAAAAAAGGTTTCCCGGATTGAGCTTTAAGCATAGAACGCCAGAATGGATAGATTAGGAGCTGTCCCTCGCGACAGTCTGGCTTATGGATGGGGAGCTGTCAGTCCGTAGGTAATTCACCCGCAGCTTAGTCAACAAGTAGGGAGGGAGCCAATTTGCATGGGATAGAAAGTAAGCTAGCGAAAGTACTACTTTGAAAGTCAGTCATATATAGTGGAAAATTACATTGTTAGTATATCCAGCCGATAGACGACTATCACTCGGTGAAATGCTTCCAACTCTACTCTTTTCTTCAGCGGTTCAAGTCAGTATTGCTAGTCGAGTAAGGAATAGATGCTGGTTGGTGGCCAGCGGAGACAGATAAGAAAGAAGTAGTGGAGCTAAGGGACCGGGTTCGGGAGAAGAATGCATTGGTTCGGAGAGAAGTACCTTATGGCAGATTCACATCAGCGATTGAAGAGCATCAACTACGAGATTCTAATTCATGATCTCGACTGCTCGTCCCATCTTTGACTTTCTGATCCCTCAGATAATATTGGTGACCTGGTGGCTTTAGGATTATCCCTGGCACCATTAGATGGGGGCAAACAACCTGCCAAACTATTCTAACGCATTATTCTGCCAAGCAAGGCTAATTACTGCGCTGCCCCAGAGCAAAGAAGCAGATCTCGCTGTTGACAGTCCATCACTCGTTCTATTCCTTTCTGTCTCATTCGCTTGAACTTCAGACAAGGTCGAGTGCATGACGAGTTGCTTGAAAGGGATTCGGGAATGCCTGGGCTAAGGGGTATTCGACTTCCTTTCACTCCTCCGCTCTTCACTCGTACTCTCTTGATACACGAGATTGTACGGCCATGCCAAGAAGAAAGCTAAGAGCAGACAGAGTCAGCTGGAATGAATGCATAATAGAAGAATGGGTTGGGTTGCCGCTCTTGCTCTCTCTTCGGCTCTTCGTCTAGAAGTACTATTCGATTAGTATCTCGATGACTCAGGCTTATACATCCAGAAAGTGCAGTGGCTACATCTAGCTATCTGAAGCTAACTTGTCCTTCTACCACTAGAATAGATAAAGGAAGTTTTAAAGACTACAGGTAAGATAAGAAAGAGATTCTTCCCCTTGCGCCTAGCAACAGTAAGACTATTTGCAGATAGGTTAGGTGATGAAAGTAACAAGCCCGGGCGAGAGGTCGAGTCTCACAGAGATAGATCTCATGACCCCATATTGCTAATTTTACATAGATAAAGAAAATGTGGTCTAAGAACTTTGTTTGACTCGATTTTGCAATTTTCGAAACCTCGATGGCAGAGGATCATCCGAAGACCCTCTCCCCTAAAATCCCTCTGCAATAAGGTTATTTTAGTGGTATTTGGTGGTTTCGTTAGGAATCGATAGTCGTTGTCTTGCAGCATCCCTATTCTGTAAGGAGGTGGTAAGGTTAATTAGTAAGTCAGGTTTGTTGTTCACTGCTTTCTATTTAAAACAGTGTTCTTCATCCCTGCAAATGGCTTATGGTGGTGTAAAGAAACCACCTGAGCTATTACCCTTACCAATCTCTCTAACCAGAAATGCTTACCCTCGAATCATTCCTGCATATCATATAAGGATTATATACAGGAAAGATGACAGGGCCGATCTCTTGGTTAAGTGTTACTTGTCGTTCTTTTCGTTAAGCAAAGTCATTATCTTAGCGAAAAGGGAAAAATACCTTTCAAAGTATTGTGACACCTATCCAAGATATGGATCGTGTTCTATCGTTGGTTTCATCAAAAGAATTTCTTCCGATATTGACCCACCGATACTTACCATTTCTCCAGAAGATCCCAATTCACCAAGTCCTGGGTTCCTACATGGAAATCCTTACCAAGCGATAAGCTATTTAAAGAAAGTGTGCGAAAAGAAAGCTAAGACCTTTTGCAAAAAGAAAGTCTAAGGGCGTTAGATCGTGCTTTCCGACCTTATGGTGGGAGATCACCGCTTACGGTACTTTACTGAACTTTGAGCACTCGAAAGAGGGTTTATTCGATTCGGGTCTTCTTTGGCCGCATAGAATTAGGTATGCATTGGATAACCCCGCCAACGCAAGGGCTACTGAGAGAGATCTCAATTGGTTCGAGCGTTGTGTTGGTCCTAATGTTGCCTACTTCTAGCCAAGTCAAATTGCCTTGGATAGGAGGACGTTTAGGTATGAGTTTAGAGGGCTCTGGTAAAAGGAGGATATTTGCTATTGGCAACTATGTTAAGCAGCGTCTGCTTCATCCGTTCCACACCTGGTTGATGACTATACTTAAGTCGATACCAAATGATGGGACATTTGAACATACTAAGCCCCTAACATGGATTAAAGGTTATCTCCAGTGTTTTAGCTTTGACCTCAAGTCAGCTACTGACCGATGGCCACTGTATTATTTATTTAGTATAGTTGAATATTGGTTAGGCCATAATCCTGCGGGTTCTATTGTTAACACAACACTTGGTCACACCGTTTTCATGGTTCCCTCTCGGAAACCACGGAGCGTGTGCTTTGTGGCTGGTCAACCTTTAGGGTATTACTCCTCTTGGCCACTCTTTGCTTTATCACATGTTGGTGTGGTATTGTGCAGAATTAGCCTACCCCGGTCGTACATTTAGGCAATATGCCGTGCTTGGTGACGATGTTGTCATCGCCGATCCTTTAGTAGCGAAACGCTATGAGGAGGCGCTCGGATTGCGCCTTCGCGGGTTGGTAAGAAGTCAGTCTTGTTTGGTAAGACGGAATTGGACAAAGAAAAGAGAGTGCTCGACCGGAACAACGGCCAACAAAGACCGTAATTACATAGATAACTGCTCCTCCCCTTCTCCGTCTTTAAGGCTTGTTGGCGTATGGCGGCTGGAAAGAAAGACGACCTCACCTTCTCGTAGATGGTGTCAGTGAGAGCAATTTGAGTATCCCCCGTTGACCTTCTTTTGTAGATAGAATCTTCAATGAGTGGAAACAAGCAACCAACCTAATAAAGGGGCTTGTTGAGTAAGGCCGGCTTTCGAGCCCAAGCCCCTAACATATGATGAGAAGAAGAGGGGCCGCCCTCTTTTCCGCACCAATCCTTATTTACTACTACATCTTTTTTGGGTGTATAGCTCAGTTGGTAGAGCATTGGGCTTTTAACCTAATGGTCGCAGGTTCAAGTCCTGCTATACCCAAACCTACCTTACACTCTACTATGAGTAAGGATGCGTAGTAGCGTTCAAAGATCACTCTTTGGCCTGTCTTGTTGGCCTGGGAAGGGAGTCCCGGTTGGCTAGTCTGACTATTCATTGCCGTCCGTTGGCCCGCTTATGTACTTGTTGCGAAATCTCGTATTTAGTCAACGTCACTCCGTCGTTGTTGTTCCCGTCCGCTCTTCCCGAAGTGAGCGAATTGCATGTAGAGATCCGTAGGGGCTTATAGTTTAATTGGTTGAAACGTACCGCTCATAACGGTTATATTGTAGGTTCGAGCCCTACTAAGCCTACCACCCCCTTTTCTTCACCTGATACAAGGCAGTCGAAGTCCCCGCCACCCTGCAGATCTCAATCTAGCGACGGCACCTGGAACCACACTGCTGCCGCTGCCCTTCGGGCACGCCTCCTACGCTTATCACTCACCTACGCTCTTGCAGCATGCCCCGTTCGGGCAATACGGCTTTCGTAATACGCGAAGCAGCTGAGCGATAGCTCTTCGATCGCTATATTCTTGCGATAGCGAAACCCTTTAGTCTTATTCTTTTGTTCCCGAACAATGATCATTCATTAGGCCGGCCCGACCAAACACGGAAAGCCCGGTCCGGGCAAGCTAGATTATGGAACTAATCTGACCGAACTGGGTCTAATGGAACAAGATCTCGATCTCAATAAGGAATTGGAATCTGGAAGGGCCGGAAAGAATCAATGCGATAGGGAGGTTGAGCAGTAGCGAGGGGCGATAGCGAAGGCGTGGTTCATCCTCTAAGAAAAAGTAGATGCGAAGGTTCGGATCGAAGATCTTCGCGAGACGGCCCATGAATCTCGAGAATCGAGCGTGGGGCTTGAAGACCCTACCGCATTCCTGCCCCGGGGCAGCATGCCGGGAATAAGGGCAATGAAATTCGAATTCAAACTTAGGGCTTAACAGCGCCTTCAACAAAGAAATTGTGAACCGCCCTGACCAGGGCGTCTTCAAGAATCTTCCAAGAGTGAGATTCAAAAAGACCTGGGAATCCATCCATCTCTCGTCCGGGAGTTCGCTCGCAAGAACTGGCGTACCAATGAAAGGGTAGGGGAGGCAGCACTCGTTGCAGGTTCTATTTTAACCGCATCATGGATTTATTCTCGTTATGGCGTGTCAACCTGGGAGAGATTTTCAGCATCAATCAGTGATCATCGTTTTCAGCATCCGGGATTCTCGTGGGAATCCATCGTTGTAGATTAGGCTTCAGGCGCCATCCCCCACTCGGAAAGCATGAAAAGGAGAGCCCTTGAAAGTGCTCAGCAGCCTTTGCCCCCACCTGAAAGACAGCACTAAGGTAGACTAAGAACTTCTTTTGACTTCTTTTCTGGATCTTCTAGCTAAAGTGGAGAGATGAATCAATCTGGTCTCTTTCTATCGCCCTCCTTTAGCCATTTGAGGCGGTCTTTCTCTTTCCATCTAATTTCCGAATGTCGCATATCTGAAATGGGAGATTCCCCTTCCTTGATCTTTGAGAAAATCGATCCCACAAGATATTGATTCCAAAGTGGGAGGTCCCCCTTAAGAAGTCCTTTCCATTTAGAAATAGAAAAGTTAGGGTATAACGGGCATCCCCAGGCCGCTTCTTTCCAAGAGGTAGACACCACCTCCAAAAAAGAGTCGTATTCAAGGCCAAGGCAAAATCTCTCTTTTTGAAAGGTCTGGAAGGCCTCGCTTTTAAGGTAAGGCCAATTTTGATCAAGAGTGGGCAATGAGCTGATTTGAGTCAGGGGAGGTGCTCCACTCTTATATTAGGAAAGATAGACATTTGCAGGAAAGATGGACAAGCAACCGTTTGCTCTTTGCGAAAACTCTATTTAGTCTTGACCAGATGAGTCCCCTTAGGCTTTGTGTAGAAGTACGATTATTACACCACGGGAATCAACCTACTTTCTTTTCATTTTTCAAATCCCACACCCATTCCATTAAGCAACAATTGTTCACAGCCTTAGCTCTTCATTAAAGTAGTCCCTCTCCGCTATGCTATATGCAGGAGTAGCCGTAGCCCTCCCACTTTCTCTTCCGGTGACAAAACAAAGAGCCTTCAAATCTCTAAGAAGAAGCCTTTTTGGGGTAAGAGCTATTAGAGTCATTTTTTTTTATACATTCAATTCATCCCACGGGTCTCGGCTATCAAGAGTTTACGAGCTTGCGTGTGAACAAAAAGGGGGCGTACCCCAGTCTTTGTTGTGTTGATTGGATCTTTGCATTGGTAGAAATGAATTGGGCATTGGCTTCAATCATGGACAGGTCAAGGATATCTTCTCTCCAAAAGACCAAGGGCAGGGGATTCGTTCGAGATCTTCGACATTCATCCATCCATAGGCAATCTCTCCTTCCATTTTGATACATAGTTGGCCCTTCTAACCATTGCTTTCATTTCAGGATGAGAACCAAAGACTCAAGCCAGCCCGGTCCGAGCAAGCAAGACAAGCCTAACCTCATTCAGTACTATTACAATCCTCCCAAGACGACTTCCATTGGGAAGCATTACAAGCCATAAGTCTTTCTCATCGGTCAACTCGCAGTTATGCTTCAGATGCTTCGCCCTTACCCTTTCCCTTGTAGAGAGGTGGTATTCTAAAAAAAGCATACAAATCAATAAGAAGTGGTATCTGTTGATGAAATGCCATTGCATGGATCTCCCTCCACAGCACAGCAAGAGAAGCATTTGATGGCGAGGTAAAAGCACAAGGATGAATGCCCTTGGTCTTCTCTTTGATAGTCCGATTCGTACATCAAATAATTCATGTAGTAGATCGATCTAGTGATTGGTCAATGACATGCGAGTTACATGATTGATCTGCAAGGGAGAATCAATGCGATTAGACAGGAAGGCTAGCTTGAACAGTAGCACAGGTATAGGACTTCGAAGCTTCTTTTCTTTGACCACTGACATCTCAATGGTATGGATTCTCGCGCACATATCAATGAATGGAACTGAAAGACGAGAGTGAAAGAGCGGGATCACAAATGAGTATCTGGACAGACGCTCCTTGTGGGCCAATTCCATCTGTCTTTATCAAACTAGCTAGAGATCTGATAAAAAAAGTAATTGATTGTATATAATGTCAATGTCTCTTTTCCCTTCGTGAATGACATTGAGACTTGATAAGATCCCAGTGACTGCTCAAAAGAAAGCAAGAAAAGGAATGTCTTAGCGTGCCCTTACTCTTATTCTAAATAAAGCTCTTTCTCCTCCTGGTCGTTCGAGGCCTGGGGAATGGATATAATCGGCCCGAGAAATCCCCCTTCCATTAGGGGACATCGCTATATTCTGACAGCTACCTTCTTACTTGATTGAACGGACTCTTTTCTTTGTTACTTCCTCTGGCTCAAGGGCAGCTACCTCGTTACTGGCTAAAGACCTTCAACAGCTACCTTCAAGGAGGATGGTCAACAGACTTGGGAAGTCACCTTCTTCTTTCTCATGCTATTATATTACAATGTCTCAACTAATGCCTATTGCCTTGCAGGAAGTAGCCTAGGAAGAAAAGAAAGAACCGGAGGCCTATTATGAAATTCAGTGCATGAACCTATCAAGAAAACGGTATCCTAGTTCTATCTTCATATAAACCTATAGGAGCTACAGGACGATGGGACTAGGACGATGTCAGAGAATAGTCCGCTTAGAACTCAAAGAAAAGTTAAAGGGAATTACACGAACTCAATACCAATAGAAGAGAGGATGCTATGACTTATCCTAGCTACCCATTTCTTTCCTTACTACATGAGGTCGACTGATCGGCAGAGGACTGAAGTCCATGAGTTGGATGCCTGTGAGGACTGCTTACTTACTAAAGGCCCGCAGCTGCTACTGACTCATGATAGCCCAGCCCTTCAGCACAACTACTTACTCGCTTGTGACCTAGTTGCTTAACCTAAAACTTCGAACTTCAGCAGCTTCATACCAGGTGAGATACCTTCTTTAGAGGCGCTGAAACAGGGAATTTGAAAGCAGATACGGAAGCAAGAGCAGGACATTAGATTCAACAAAAGCAACAAAAAACGGAGGGGTGACGATCGGAATTACGTCTGAAAAACAGGAAAGTATACCAAAAGAGAAAGAAGAAGGAAACAACACAAAGGTAAGGCAAATCAGATGTGACTCCGAAAAAGAGAGTACTAGCGCTAAAGAGAGACAACTAAAGAATCAAATAAAGACTAGAAGATAGAGAGCTCGGAGCTAACAGATAAGAGCTCAGAGAGAATAGCTCATGGATGCTAGCTTCCTTGAACTAATAGATAACAGCTCATAGCCCTAACTCCGGGGATGATGGAGACCTTCAGTGACTCGGCACGGAAACGGAGACCCGTATGGATTGAGAAGGGAGGGTAGAGAAGAGGGAATAAGAAGTGGGGCATTAGGTACTGCCTAAAGATGAAGCCAAAAGCTCCTTACTTGGTACTTGCTACAGCACTTAGAACTGAAGCTGCTCTAGCAGCAATGCAAGGGGGCTCAACCGGTTGGTAGGGGGCTAGCTACCTTCAATGAACTCCGCTAAGAAGGCCCTATGAACAGCCCTATGGCTTGTCAGGGGAGATAAGAGCGGGGGAAGGCCTACTGGTTGTCTTAGTTACCGGCTTAGTCCCTTCAGCAGCAACCGAATCGAACGGATTGAAAGGACTGGATCCTTACTTGATACTGCCCAAGCTTAAGCAGCAGAGAAAAACGGGTGACTATTTGATCGAGCTCGTAGGGATTTGGATACCTTGGCTTCCTAGCTTACTTGGCCGACAACTGACTTGGTGTATTGATTACTTGATAAAGACCTTTGCTCTAGAACTTCAGAAGCTACCGAATGGTTCGTTACTGGCTCGGGAGCAAGGGGAAGATAACAAATTGGGAATGTCTTCCTCGCGGGTTTAACAACTGGTCATCTTTCGGCAATTCACGTCACCCCAGTTAAGCCTCACCGTGGTTGCTCGCACAAGAACTCGTTGCTCGAAAGATTCTTGAAAAGATCGAGGAAGTATTTACACGCCTCGGGCAGTCTCTAATCTTCTCTCACGAAGTACTATGGAAAGTTTATCAATCGGCGAGTGATTGTCCTTTCACTACCTTCGTTCCCGTCTGAGAGACTGACATCAGACTTGTAGTCATTCCGGGAACCTACAAGACCTTGTCGAAGTAGAAAGATTGTTCCCTCTCTGAACATGAATGGCGCTCTATCTATTCTTTCAACCTTATGTTGACAGCTGTCAAGATTGATGCAATAGAACAGGAAAGGTATTCCCCACGGGAGCTAGCTTGTCTATGTCAATGGATCGCCCATAGTAGGTTCTTTTTGGTCCACAAAAGGCCGAGGGAAATAGTGAATTCATATCCCCCTAGTAAGCGCGGATATCCCGATTGTCTAACTGCTAATGGAGGAATTGAGTCGTGAATCTCGGTCTTATGACGGGTCCCTAGGCCAAAAAGACGATGTTTTTTCAAAACGATTCCCCTTTTTCTCTACGAGCCGGACAATTGATGCGTCCCTCCGCTCCATGCTTCAACAGGAAGTTCATTCTCAACGGTGGTCACATCCGGAAAGCATCATCACCTACCTTCAGCCTCCTTTCTTCTACCGCTTCCTTTTCCCCTTATTCAAGCGAGATTGGATTCAATCCATACGCCAGTGCCTTGTTCGCTACCGCTGCAAACCCACCGGAAGTTGGACCTTATCCCCTAGCCATTCTGAGTCACTCTTTTGAAAGCCTTTCTGCCTTTAAAGATGAAATAAGCTCGCCGACAAAACAACAAACTTTTTGGTATCTTATAGCAGTAGATGGGCTACTGGATTCGCCAATCGGAATTCTATTTAGTCTTCGAGGGCGGTACGGACATCTTTAGCTTATGCAAAGGACTAGAGTACTTTTCGTCAAGCAAAGGTATAATTTCAAAAACAACGCCCTAAATACGAGCATGTGTGGTCCCAGACAAGGTGGCTCTCTAGCTAGTCTGCTATGGCACTATCCGAAGACTCCCGCAGCGCCTTCCTCTCTAGGGATGTAGCTTGCTGCCCCGGTAGTTTCATAAGTCCGAAACTCCCCGACGTCGGGCATTACTTCCTAAAGTGGGGATTGTTCCAAGGGCTTCCCTATCCTCGCTCTCTAAGGAATTACCTCTTCCTTCCTAAGACCTGAGTCTTCCCGCTTGATATTTCCTTATCTCGTGCAATTCAAGGAGACTGGAAAGAGATTGACGCCCAGCTACCAGTTCAGGGTCCATGGGATCACACTAGGACTCTCTATCTATCCTCAGCAGACATCTCCATTTCCTTCATTCTAGATTGATCCCACAGGTTTTATCCAGCTTGCTCCAGAACGTAGATCTAGCTACAAAGAACAAGAGCAAGAAAGAAGCCCCTCGGCAAGGCTACATCGCACCAACTAAGTCCTCTATCTATGAGGAAGGAATCACTCTATTACTAAAGGAAATCACAAAGAAGAAGCCTCCTTATGCAACTAACACTTAAGGAAGTCCACCTAGGCAAGCACTTTTCGTGCAGGTGAGTCCATCAGAGTCTTATCATAATCGAAAGATAGTAGGAGCTTCTCTCTCTGAAGCGAGTCCGTAATCAGTGAATACTGAGGAATGACCAACTTGCTTGTGCTTTGCTGACGAATCCTATCTGGGTTTTTGATTCTTTGCTCAGCTTGAATCACGAAACTATCCGAAAGGTGGAAGTCAGAATCCTCTGGGCTGATGAAGAGCCAGGATCACTTCCTTTGAGGATGCAAATTGAAGAAAGAAGGGTACCCTAGCACCAAGATAGTGGAGTCTTAATAAGGACATTAGTGCCTTCGCTAAGAATGTGCATGGTTAAGAAGTCGGGGATGTTGTCATAAAAGAAATGGGCTATCTGTTGAAAAGTCCAGAACGATGGTTCTCTGACTCTGTCATTCTTTTGTTTCAAAAAATGAGTTATATAGGGCGAGTCGAGTTTCACTCTGATAAGGTAATGAATTCCATTTAGGTTTGGCAAAGCCAATATATGTGACAGGGTTCAGAGAATATATAATATGGAGAAGAGTATATAAGACTCGTGATTCAGGCAAACCAATCTTCTCTGAATTCAAATAGGAAGATTAGGGAACGGGAAAAGAAAGAACGGGATATCTATCTATCTTACTATACGATGCACCTAGCTTATCACAGACTGAAGTCGGAGAAGTGTTGAAGAAAAGAGGAAAGAATGGATAAGAAAGATTAGGAGCTTTCACTCGCTTATTGGATGAGGTGGGAAGACTCTTTCTACGAGAATCAAACTCGTGTACGAGGGGGAACACAGGACGTAAGCACGAGGGCTGCCTTATTGGCCCAACGAGTCAAATGCCCAACCTAGCCCAAAGCTTAGTCCAACGGTTTGGAGACTTTCCTCCGCCTCCTTTGTTGCCGATTTGCTTGGCAACCGATAGATAGGAGCTCTTTTAGACCCGATGCTAGCATCCGCTCTTTTCTCCGGTGGGAATACCTGAGTCAAGTAGCTAAGCGAATAGAGCTGCTATCGAAGTGTTGAGGAAAGAGGGAGTCATTTTTCCCACCCAGTCCTGCCTTTAGGAAGGAATGCAGGCAAGGAAAGCACTTGGAACAGGCCGGACTTTCGCTTTAGTAAGAAATCCCGACTTGTGAGCTAAGCTTGGATCAGAGGTGGGCGGACCTTTCTCTTACTACATTCCATTTCATATTTGTGCAGCTGATCTAACTTCTATTGAGATACCCTCGGGAAGAGAGCTATTATTGGGCATATAGAAAGACGTACTCTTCTGTGCCCCGACTAACTCCTCTTTTTGTACCAAAAGGCCGAGACTAAGAGAGCTGGCCTACTAGCAAATGTAGGAGTGACCGGGGGCAAGGAGAAAGGTGTCAAGCTAGCCTAGCCAGAGGAAAGCGCTAACGGTTTGCTCGCGAGAGGTCCCAGTTTCGTTTTCTTGACGAAGATTGCACTGAAGAAAGATTCATGCTATATTCACTAAATGCAAGGAAAGGCTCTTTCTAACTATCTGAATCAAAGTTCTTTAGGATCGTTACCAAGCCAGCTCTAGTATAAGACTAAGCACTATTTGGCGCAAGCTTTCTTGATCTACTATCGAACTAGTCTTCAGAAAGTGAGAACTCAACCTTCGTTATAGATGCAATTATCAGTCGAGAAAATCCTTTCAAGTAATCGAGAGGAAAGCGAGGCGAAGGGCAAAAGCAGATAGGGAAATAGCATTGTCGGAAATGAAGCTCGAGATAGGGAAAGCAAAAATGCATATTCGTCAAGCAGAAAGAAAGAAGTCAGACTCATATAGGGAAGAAGAAGTAAGCATTCCCCGGAACAATAGAAGAAGAGAAGTCTTTGTTGACCTGGTAAAACATATAGTCTGAGAATGTTTACTCAACTACAAGACAAGTCTGAGGACAGAAGCTTTAAGAGCTTTAATATTAATAGGGATTTCTTTCCACCGAAAGGAAAGGCGGATTAATAGGAAGAAGGGAATCAAGCCCGATAGCAAACTCAACTCCTCTTTACCTTCCTATTCGACAGCCGTTAACAGCCCTGCAGGGACTTCATCACAGGTATCCTTCCTGTCCTAAGATTGCTACTATCTGTCCTTCATTTCTTTCTTTTATCCTGGAGTTACTGCCTTTCTCCCCTCTCCTGAACTCAAGTAAGAAAAAGCGGAACCTGCCTTTTCTTTCTAAGAAGAAAGATGGAATCTTTACCGATTGACCCCTATCAAGATAAAGCATACAACCTTTTGGACTAGCCTTCCTTGGCTTCCATTCTAGTTGATTCTCCTTCCGAGGTCAAATACCTTTTCTTCCCTCCTTGTGCAGAGCTTTCGCTTCCTCTGGGATCCAAAAACGAGAAGTTCCTCCAGTCCGCAGAATCAGGATAGAGCTCATAAGAAGTAGCGACGGGAAGCGTTTCGGAGTCTGGAACATCAACAGGAATCGATGATCGAGCTTTACTGAACTGATAAGGCTCTTTCTTCCTTTGTTTATCTAGGCTTCCGGGAGAAGGAACTCACCTAAGAAAGAGAAGGTAGCCGTAGCTTTATAATAAGGTAAGCATCCCACGATAACAAAAGAAGAGAACGAAAGGAGTACACTAGGTTGCACAACAAAGTCGTCCAAGATGTAATATCATTGAATCTTATAAGCAACATGAGAATCAATCCTTTGACGATAGCCCTCTCGACCCACTCGTAGGACTGGTTCACCCCTCGGAGGTCCCACCTCACTTGGGCCAGGGTACTTACAGGGAGGATCGTGCTAAGCGGCACTACCCCTTTTTGGTTACAACCATTGGGATCCTTCTCTACTGCTCCATTTTACTATAGATTTCTGCTACCTACCTTAGGGGGGAGTGCAGTTGATCATAAGTCATGCTACTACTAATAATGAGCTTGCAATAGACGGGAAAGAATCCGACAATTAGTTTATGGCAACTAGTGAACGCGGCGGTTCAGCCGGGTGGGAGGTGGAAGGTAGGTTCGAAGAGAGAGCTCCTGCAGACGTAGTAGGAAGTGAGCTAGTTTTTCTCGAATGAGAACTGTAGATGGCAGGCATCCCTCGTTTCTAGATAGTGTTCCGTGAGTGGTAGGTTAGTTCGCTACAACTCCTGATGGTATGCTTAATGACCTACTTCCACTATGCTTTTCTAAGCTCATTGCCGATAAGGTCTCTAGCCGCGCCTATAACAATAGTGAAGCTCTAAATAGCCCATTCACTATCCTTTTGAAAATGGATTATGCAACCATGCAAATGGCCCTAGAATGGATCTCAGTACAGTTCCTACTCTTATCTAAGGTTCCTGCTACTAGTACTCTTAGTGAAGTTCTTAGCTTTCTTCCATGCGTTGATTAGTATACAAAGAGGTAAAGAATTCATTTCCATTACCAGAACACCAGTTCCTCCTCGATTGTTCCAACCTTGATTCCTGTTGTTGTTCCAACTCTGATTCTGATGATGACCTTGGTTCCAGTTACCTTGGCCTCCTCGTCCATCTCTACTTATTCTCCTAGCCAATTTAGCGTTAACCGCAAAAGAAGGGGATTAAGTAGATAGCCCTATATGGAGTGAAAGCTGCCCAACCCAAACCAAGGGGCGAACCAACAACAACTATGTGTCCCAGGGGAAAGCTCGCTAAAAAGAGGTCTCATTGAAACGACCATACCATAGTGGAATGATTTGCATAAAGATCCGATCAAATGGCTAAGGGACATAGCTAAGGAAAAGCTCTGATCCAACTCATCGAAGATGCCCAGAAGGAACTGCAAGAGATGAGACAGTTGCTTTCACTAAAGGATCGAACTATGTATCCATAATAGGATGAAATTGCCTTTCTGACTGTGGGAAAGATGCTTCGAAAGTAGGGCTATTCTTCGCATCGGGACACGTGGGACTTCTGCCTTTTGTTTGGACAAATGGTCCCTTCTTTACTGTTGATGCGGCATAAAGGCTGTTAGGAATCGATCTAGATGCCAGGAATCAGACAAGGAACTAAACTGACACTTGACTGAAAGCGTTTTTGCCGTGCGCGTCGACTTTTTTAACAGATTTACCACAGCTAAGCTAAATCAAATAAGGAAGATAGAAGTAGCTGCAATTGCTATTGAATCTGCTGCTCGTGGAAGGTTTGACGAAGTGCAAGTACCATTTCATTTCGCATAGCCCTTTCTTGGGCAAGTGAATCATAGCACAGAAAGGTTAATCACAGTATGTCTTGTTTAGCTCCTTCCTCAGGTGAAAGAAAGCGGTCTTGATGCCGAGATTGGAACTAGCAGTTTTTCTTAAATCAATTCCATTTCCACTCCCCTTTCTCATTCGACTGGCTAGAGTAGCGTAGCAATTACCATGTCTTACTCTTTTGGTTTTGCGGGATAACGGTTCTTTTGCGAAAAAATAGCTTGCTTGCTGTAAATGGACAAAATACCTTGTGCACGAATAGCTTGCACGAATAAGCTCTGGGACTGATGACTTTCCTCGGGCATTTGCAAGTGTGCTAGATCATCAATGAATGTCCGCTTTGGTTGAATCAATAGTATAAGATATCCCATGCACACGCACAGAAGAAGAAGATGCCCCGAATGCCCTGTTTTCAGGAATTGAATGCGCTGTGGCACTTTCGGAATAGTTAATCCGATCAAGAGTAAGGTCAGGAGGAGTAAGGCCTTAGAAGGGTTATCTCCTCTGTGAATGAAGAAGACGGAGAGTTTCTCTTATTATCATCTTGTGTCTTCTCGGCTTGTCTCTATGGGTTTCATTCAATATGGAATTCCTTAGAACTCCTTATCTCTCTCACTCTCCGGTAATAGAATAGAAGTACAGAAGGGAATGTATGAGCTCTGTCTGTGAGCTACCGATGCTGGATTGCTTTGAATCAACATCCCTCCGTCAGATATCTCCTTCCTAGGCTTCTGCCTTCCCATGATTAGCGAAGAGAAGGCAAGGTTGACGAACAACAAGGATAAGGATAGGACCCGGTTCGGCTAAGTCCCTTGGTCGGTCATCAGGGAGTTCTTCCCGCTTCAGTCAATCAGCAAGACAATGTGAATAGGTATTTCTCAAGTCAAGGGCCGGACCTGACTCCGTTAGCTGAGCTTTGGGGTCTGTTGTCGGGCTTGCTTGGGATATGGGTTTTCGGCGTGTGATATTAGAAACTGACTCCCAGGTGGCCCTTTCTCTTATCTCAACAGCGTCCTCGGCCATACCGGAGTCTCATTTTGGACTGCAAGGACCCTTCACACAAGACGGTCGGGCTGGCCCAAGGGATCAATCAAGTGGGACTTCTCCCTCTCGCTCTCTTCTCATTGGATTCTTCTCATTCCACTTTGAAATAGGAACAACAACAACAAGAAGATGGCGCACGCGGGTGCTAGTATAAATGCTGCACCTCTAGTGGTTTCCTCCGACGAAGCTGCCTTTGTTTTTGATGCCGAAGCTGTCGATGTTCTTTCTTTGGTGACCTTTCCCCGTTCCACAGTGGGCTAGCCTCAATAGATATTCAATGGCCACTTTCTGTAGTGAGAAAAGCTCTTTGATAGGCTTTCACGCCAATTCAGTCCTCGTAATCAACGACTTCGATAAAAGGGCCGAAACCTGGCCTAGGAGCACCTAAACACAGAAGAAGCGCCTTCAAGCTTAGCCCGCTCACTCCTACCCGTTCAGTCCTAGCTGTCTGTCCTTGCTTGGCTTGCCTGCCTGGGAATTCCAGTTGATTAGAGTTCCCACTGGCTGGACGGTGAAATCTTTAGTTGGTTTCCGACAGCAACCCCTCTTTATCTATAGTCCCGTTCTTCGGTTGATTTACTTGATTGGCTAGTCTCACACAACACAAGTCGATCAAGAAATCTGTTGAAGATGTCACCATCAGTCGATCCGATCAACTAGTAATCGTAATAGAAGCAAATGAACTGAGATCGCTCCATCTAGCAGACTCAAGCGGAAACATTAGGGCTAAAAGCCAATTGATTCGGTTTTTTCGAAATCAACGAGTGGACTTGAAATCATAGATCCATTTTGTGATCCACGCGACTCAGAGAATCATCCTATTTCTTACTCACCCAGTGCTGTTCTGATTGAATTTCAAAGATCTCGCTCGCTGTCAAAGCTAATTTTGTGAAGTGTTCTCCTTTCCCTGTACCCGTTCACTCAGTCGTTGGTATCCCATTGTACCTCTCCTTCTGAGCCGCTAATCTGCAATCGATAGGTTTGAAGTGGTTCCCCTTGCTCTCCCATCCTGTTTATTTCTTTGGCTGCGTTAGAGTGGGTTTCACGCCACTCCTCTTGTTCGTCTCGGAGCAGGATGATCATTTCTGGCTTCAAAGTCTGATTATTTTTTTGTGAAAGGGGCCAAGTGGCATAATCTTGCTTTAGAGGATCAGCGTGTCTATGTATAGTTAAAAAGCTTTCCCTATGAGCAAATTGGTTAATTGCCCATGCATCGTGCTTATCTCTTTCTTCCTCCCATGGGATTCAGATTTTTTCTTTCTCCTTCAGGGTAGGTTCTTTTTGGATTTCCATTGAAATGGAAAGAGTCTCACTATCTGTATGGGGTCGTTGTCTGAGAAAGGGGTTCTTTACCTTAATTTGATTTTCCACTGTATGGCCTTTTTCAGGTTCGGTTTGGCGTTTTCTCTTTGCAAGGGGAATGAAAATCTAAGAGGGAGAAGTTGACCTCATCTTTTGGTTCTTGTTCGGTAAGTGCATATGCGGCTTTGCCGCCCTTGAAATTGATGACTTTTACCAAGGTTCGCTTTTTTCGAAAGGGCTTCCATTCCTTACATAATTGGACTTTCTGAGTTCTGCATTTTCCCAATATTCGGCAACCTGCCCGTTTGCTGTATAAAAGAGACCTTTCAAAAAACTGTGTTCTACTATTCTTCCTTCGAAGAAGTTTATGTTTCGGAATGGGGTTAGACAATTCCACATACTCCAGTTTCAGGATCAAAATGTTAAAAAACATACACTTTCGTCTTGAAAGGAGGTCAAGCGGTTAACACTTTCTGGATTGAGCAGTCGAGCCACTCCATTCTGCTTCTCGAGCTCGAGAGGCCCGCCTGGTTCGGGTGTTGAGCGAGTAGCGCTCTTTCACTTACTCCTCGGGGCCCATTCTTGGATGTTGGGAAGGTGGTAAATAAATATCAAACGAGTCTATTCTTCCCCTCTCCCTCGTCGCTGCGCGAAGAAAGGCCTGCCAGGCCAGAATCAAGAGGTGATGTCGAGTGCCTTAAATAGGAAAGGCAGTAGCAGGTGTTAATCTGGACACCGGCCGCTTCCTCTTCTTTAAATTCTTGTATAGGGCGAGTCAGCCCAAAGGTTTCCCCTCTTTCAAAAATGAGGGTGGGGGACTACTTTCTAACCCAAATCCCAGAATGGGAGTGGTTTAATTGCCTTATCTAATCCCAAGGGTCGGGGGCTAGGATAGGAGCATCCTCTTCTATGGACGTTTCATTAGCGGATGGGTGGAGTGCGCTATTAGTTAGACTTCTGTATTGAAAAGCTGTCTTGTTCGGTCACGATAGATGAAGTTATCATTCCCACCTAAAGTAAGGGAGAGAGGACTCAAAAGCATCTCTACTAACTTTTCGATTATACGCCAGACATAGACGCCCATAAGCAACAGTCATAACTGATTGCCATTGCCTAAAGGCAGGCGTCAATCATTGACAGAAGGTCTTTGCCACTCATAGTCTGTTCTCATTTCCGATAGCCGCTAGCAGGTAGATGAGGAAGAAACCTATGGCCTCCTGAACTCTTGGAAATGGTGGAGAGATCAGAGGAAAGGAAGGCTCAACCCGTCATGGAAGAAACCCAACCCGTTAATTTAGGGACCGCAGACGAACCCCAAGAGGTTAGGATAGGAAACACTTTGACTCTCGAAGAACGCCTGATTGACCTTTTGAAAGAATACAAGGATGTCTTTGCATGGTCCTACGATGATATGCCTGGACTCAGCACAGACATAGTGAAGCACAAAATCCCTTTGTATCCTGATGCCAAGCCAGTCAAGCAGAAACGGAGGAGAATGAGGAATAAAAAACGTTGAAAATAAAAGAAGAAGTAGAGAAGCAGCTAAAGGCAGGATTTCTTGTAGTGACGGAATACCCCGAATGGTTAGCCAACATAGTTACTGTCCCGAAAAAGGACGGCAGAGTCCGCATGTGCGTGGACTTTCGCGACCTCAACAAAGCCAGTCCATGAAGATTCTCCCTTTTCTTACGTGCAGATAAAGACTCCTTTCTTCGCTTTATAAGCGAAAAAAGCTCTCTAAGGGCATTTCTTTTTCCTTAAACCGAAGACTTTTGAAATGCCTCTTTTTAGGATATCCCGCCATTGCATTGTGAGTTAAAAGCGAGAAAAGCCTTGTAGTTCTTTTCAAAGCTATAGAGCTATCGGTCCTCTTTTAAGCGAGGCGAGGAAGCTCTTTGTGGGGCTACATTGCCAGCGCTGTTTGGGGCTGTTGTTTACAAAGGTTGACAAGCCTGCTCTTTCTCTCTCTTTAACTGCTGCGCTTATTGCATGCAGCTCTACCGATAACAACGGACCGCTAGAAAGGAGTTTGGAAATGATCGACTAAAATAGATGCTACTACGCTCACCATAAGCTGATATGTACTTCAGCTAGGAATTATCTTTCTATAAAAAAATCAAGATAATCGTGACGGAACGGACTCCGACCTAAAGCGGAACGGAACTTATTTCTAAAGTGCCATGTTGGTCGGCGGTTTCAATAACTCTGCTCCTTGATAAGAGCTAAGCCTAGAGTCGATCGGGATGAAACGGCTATTGATGACGATCGAGACCGACCGAGGGGCTGGTAGGCATATCAAGCAATTAATGGATAGGGGGGTGCGGGCACCGAACAGAAGACTAGGCGGGGGAAATCCATCCTACCCAGTAGGACCTGAGCCTCTTCGTCCCGAATCAGCTCCACAAGAATTGCTTTTGCCAGTTCCGTGAGGTTTTGTGGTTGAATATTAATTGAAACTCTCTTTTGCAATCGCTGCTTGGTCAAAAACGGATTATGATTTAGTTCTTTCAGCTTCGAAAAAGAAAGATTGTAAGACATAAGCAAAGACAGAGAAAAAGGCGGTAGCATATCGACAAATGTTCTTAGTGTTGAAAGAGTGAAGTCTGGGGACAACGGTAAACGTGAGGAATGGGACCTGCCCTACTAAAAAAGTTCGCAAGCAGGGGCTTCCCGAGTTGAAGTTGCTAATGCCCTATCTTTCTTCTCTACTGCCTTTAGCTATCGCTTTTCGGGTCATGATGATCTCAAAGTAGTCATAGAAAGAGAGAGAGGGATACCATCTAAATAACGGCGGGGAAACTCCCACATAGCTCTAATACGACGTATCCTTCGGTACCTCGAAGACTAGCTATGCTGGTGCGGTTAAGGTCACTCTCCAAACGAGTATGTGTTGATACTCAAGTTAGACTACCCTTTCTTAAGAGATCCGCCTTGGGGCCGTGTTAGAAATGCCCTGGCAAAAATGAAACGTGCGATAACCGCAGTGAACATAGAGATGGAGAAGTGAAGTAATGCAACTGAAGCTGAGTCCACGGTGGGCGGAATTCCTCAATCAAAGACAGGATCGCAAAAGACGGGAGAGCAGACGAAGAATAGTCTTATTAACAGGCAAGCTCTCCATACCATACCGAGCGGCTGGAACCTATGATGTGGACGCTGCTCCTATCAACCCAATAATAAAAAGAGAGAAAGAGGGCGAGGGTGCAGCTAATTAGGGGAGCCTAGGCGAGGGACAGGATAGAGGACTTGCCTATTCAAAGTTCAAAGAAAGGGGATGAAAGCTGTAAATCGGGGCGTCGAGAGAAGGATTTGGAATGCAATCTTTAGAGTGCGTGCTGCCCAAGTAAACAAACCTTTAGAAGCTGCACCGGATAGCCATCCGTGTCGAGAGGAAGCAGTCGACCCGAGTAGTCATGATCCACTCACAAGCTATGAACTCAATTCTGCCCGATCCACTAGCTACAGTATCACTTAACTTGTATACATATTAACAACAGGGTGGGCCTTTGAAGGCATTGAACCCTCGATATCTGTATCTGCCATTCCCTTAATCCAGTCCTTTCAACCTTCACCTCGATCTCAAGAACCGGCATGGAATCTCTCTCCTGCAATCTTACCTGGTAACCAATCTCCTACTCAATCCCTTCAAGCTGTCAACTGCCATCCCTATATCTTCCATTCCGTCTCCTGAGCTTTCGAGCTTTATCTCCCAACCAGGCTCTCTTATATAGGTATTACAGGCAGTCTCTCCCTCTCTTCTGTCAATCAAAGTCCTCCTGCACAGGCCAAGCCTCATAAGAAAAAGAGTTCTCAGCAGCTTAGCTTCTGCGCAAAAGGTATGAGAATGGGGATCCTGAAGTCGGTCTACTTGGAGAACACTCTGGAAAGTTCGACTACTACGTCCTTTATCCGAGATATTCAAGCCTCGATCATCCTCCCATCGTGCCCACCGGATGGAGACGTCAACATGATAACGGCAATCGGTCAGACATCGATGGCAAATACAGCTACCAGTCCAGTGCCTCGAAGGACCAACATGTCTCAGAAAGGCCAAAATGGGGAATGCTCTAAAATCCCAGCTTCGGGGAGCAAGGTCAAAAGACAAAGAGGTTTGGAACCCTCTACGAACATTATCACTCAGGGAATGGCTCTCAGAGGCACGCCTGGAAGACCCACATGCATTTGAATTCCCAAGTGTGAACATGATAAATGGAGATGAGCAAAGGTCGACAGAAACGTCAGCCGCGAAAAGGAAGGCAACCTGTAGGAGGCATATTCCAGAAAAAGAAAAGAGTCAGGATAGGAGAAACCCGGGTCCATCAGATAGAATCAGATCTGGAACAACTGAAAGGCCAAATGAAAGAAAGACTCTTCTTGATAAAGAATGGGACCCGGTCAATCATCCCGTGTCAACTGCAGCTCGCAAGGATGACCTGGTCTATCTTCTGAGTTTTCATTCCCCGAATTCTGTAATGGTCTTTGTTCTTCTTTCATTGTATTCCTCCGTATTCCGCACCAACATTTGTGGGTCCTTGGCCACCACTAGTGGAAGAACCACCCCTAGAATAAGAATCAAAGCCCGGACTTGGAACCGCCTTGGCTGCCCGGATCTCGAAAACTTCCTCTTTTCTTGCATTTCATGGTTTGCTTTCTTCACGCCACGTCCCGTTTTAGTGTTGATGCTTCAAGGAACAACAATATGTTCTTTTGAATGACTCTTGAATTGCACCTTTTCGACGTAGGTGCGACGAATCTTTCTACTTTGGGACGACTCCCATGCCTTTCTTGGTCAAACCAACCGCCTTCTTTCGTAATCTTTCCCAAGTTCCAAAGCGTGCTTCCTGTTCTGCGAGCTCAATCGTAGTAAGGGATTGCCAGGCCAGGAGTTGCAGTTGCCGCTCTAACTTCTATTGATAGGCCCTATGGGGCACTTTCTATGACCGAAATCAACCATTTTTCGTTCACGTCCCGTTCGGTTTAGCAAATCAACTACGAATGCCCTCGCCACAGATGCCCGAACCGAAGCATTTCCTGGTCCTGTACTTTTGAGTCCGAAAGTTCCATTCCTGGCCTTGATGAGTCCGAAGTTTCCGTTCTGATAAGGTAATGAATTCCATTTAGGTTTGGCAAAGCCAAGTAGCAGGATACCTGTTCTTGAGTCATATCTGCTGTCTCGACTATACACACTATTTCCCATCCAATAAAATGTGACAATGAAGGCCAAGCTTCGCTAAACGAGACTCAAGAGATTCACCCTCTCCTCGCTTGCCTTCTATTATATTTCGATCGCCGCCCGCTTTTCTTTCTTCGAACTTCCCAGTGAAGTGGTCAACTTTCTCTCCAAAATGGGATCTTCCGAAGGATCAGTAATCTTTCTGAGCGAAAAATGGAATATTTCGTGATCTTTCGTATCGTGTGATATTTCGTTTAGAAAGTTGTCAAGCTTGCTTCAAAAGGCTAACTAATTCTTTCAGGTTACGTGAAACTGAAGCCAATCCTATAGGTAGCCAATGGGCTAGTATGGGCCACGAAGAAAGTAAGGTACTACCTGCTGGCACATCCGGTAGTTCTGGTTTCTCGTTTAGGGAGCTGGCCATGCCCGAAGTCCTTACCTTAACATAAAGGGGCTTTGGAACCCAAGCATATTGAGCTCGACTACCACTTCATTCGCGAGCTTGTTCGCTTCATCATTGGTATGCCCGCGGCCCTCTTTCTTCTTGTTGTTGCGGGCGCTGGTGAAACCCTTTGTCACAGCAAAGGGGAGGTCTAAGACCACTAAGTTGACCAATTGACTGAACGCTTTCTCGTTCGTTGATCGATTCACGAAGAAAATCTCCTAAATAGAGGAGTGCCGTCTCCTACCCAGTTCGTACATCCGTCTCGTCCACCTCGGCCAACTCGTTCCGTCTTCGGTCTGTCTGTTGACTCCGTTTCGGGCTCTTCACTCTTTTCACAGAATTTCACTTGCTCTAGAGAAGGCTGGCTTGGATTTCTTCCCAAGTCCCACTCACTCTGAGGAGAAAAGGCCGTGGAGGCATAGCCAAATGGTAGTTTCTTAACTAAAGCGAAGGAGCCGCGCTAGCCTATTATGAGAAAGGGCCAAGCCCAATAACAACCTCTTCTGGTACCTCTTCTTTGTTACACAATCCGTTGTTGAATAAAATGTCCTGCTACCGAGTAGTACCGGCTCTAATCAACACTTCTCTTTATGTCATCGCTGGCGAGGGTCATTCGAAAGAGCCTACCCAAGGGCCTCTCCTTGACTTTGTCGATGGCTTGGGGATTGAGTTTGCTTGCTGCTTGCCCGGATGTTGGAGATCATGACCCGTTTAGCTGATTCAAATAATTCATGTAATAGATCGATCTAGTAATTTATGTCACTAAGTGGGCAGCTTTATTATAACATTAGAGAAGCAGAACATTCTGCAATAAAGTATGAATCTCATTCTCTTGCATGAGTGACAGAAGTGGATTCTTACAAGAGAGCAAATCTTCTTCATGATTCTTATTTTTATTGAATGAGGGGTTGGGGCGAACGAATGCTAGTATCGATGTATTGAGGTTTAAGCCCTGATATCTATTATTCCCATTGCCTTTGCCGTAGCTAGCCTGACCATTGCAAGAACTCTCCTTAGCTGCTGACTTAGGTCGAAGTGAAAGATTTGGATAGGCTATCATGGCCGTAGAAGAGATTGAAGACTTGTTACACCCAATCCGACGACTATTATGACTCTTCCCCTAGGTCTCACCCTTGACCTAGACCTAACAGCAGGAGCCCTGCCCGCGAGGATAGACGCATCGGGAACTCCAAGCCTTATAGCTTCCTTATAATAGGGTAACTTCCCATTCAAAAGGCTAGACTTTCGTGTAGTTTCTGATTTGATGTCACTGTTAAGATTTGATCTCGGATAAGACCCGGAAAAGACAAGAAAGAAAGAACACATAATCAGACTAAAAGGCAGCTAATTAGCCTATATAGTCTGACCAGTTTGATTAAAGGAGAGATCGGATTAGAAGGGAGACTTCGCTCCAGTAACTACCTGACTTACCTAACCTTAGCAGCAGGAGATGCAGGAAGTCACTACTTAGCACTAGCAACAGCAGAACTAGCAGCAGGAGGTTCTATTTACACAGTTAGCTGCCCCTACTTTGGGATATTGCCTTAGCTAGGTTGGCTCCTAGGCTACAGCAACTGTACAACAGGCGATGTTATCAGCGATGCCTCGCAGCATGGAATGTTATTTCTTCTTCCTCTGGGCTTTCCCTTGTTTTCAGATTCATAGTATGCACGAGCATCGGATATGATAACAGGAAGCTGCAGACGATACGATATTGAGATCGGCTGATCGTCTTCTCCTGCTTTGAGCTTTGAGTTCTCCATCCCGCCATTACACGATACGCATCAGAACTCGTGGAAGGAAAGGAAGCCACCCGAGAAGCAGTTTTCGAATCTTCACTCTGAAGCTGGCCAAGGCAATCTCTTTCTATGCCTATTGATATGTACAGAGACCTTGAGTTTAGGCACCTCGATGATAGCAGGGTTGTAGTCTGACTAGCGGCATTTCCAACTAGAATTGCGTAAGTAAGATAAGAAAATCATTCTGAGTTTACGAAAAGAAAGCTGCGCCAATAAAGGCTACATCAACACGCATTCTCCCCCTTCATTCAGCCGGAGCTGGTGAATTCAATGACTATCTTTCATTCATCTGAAAGTGAATTGAAATACTCCTGGAATAGGCCCTCAGAGGTCCTGGTAAGTGGGAGTGGAGCCAGCGCAGTTGTAGCGATGTCCGGATATGACATTTGAGAGACTCTTTTCTGACGTTCAGAGCTCGAAGTTGGGCCTTTCGGGTAAGCTGTAAGAATCTCTCGAACTTGGACCCCGTAGGCACAGACGGTTCCGCTCTATTGTCGTCCTTGGGTGACGCCAGCTTCTGGGAATGGATCGCTTGCTACAGGAGAGGATGTTAACAGTGACGAGTCCAACCCTTCTCTCCCTTTAGTGGCTACATCGGTCAGCGGGCTTCCTTCAACATTTCCCTTTACTGGAGATGCATTCTGATTAACCTTGCTTTCGTCCTTCTCGAACCTGAGTAGGCCTGCATCAATTAGATCCTGGATTCTATGCCAACGATTGAAACATCGGTTGGTCCAGTGTCCTATTCCACCCATATGAAACTCACAACGAGCATTGGGGGCTATACGTACGGAAGATGGAAATCTCAAGTATTCTATACATCCCTGGAGACCGTGCAGGGCTGACACAAAGCAGATAAAGAACCATATACAAAAGGTCGGAGAATACCTGACTTCTGTAACAGATATAAGGAAAGGGTTGGCAATGAGCGAGGTGTCTTCTAGAAGAGTCTTGGAGATGCAATTGAGTATTCGTATTGTTGAGATCTCCGATTTGTAACCTTAACCTGCCTACTCATAGGGATATCGATGTGGTGGATTGATGTATCACCTAACATAGCTGAGATCAGTAAACTCTCGATATAGGCCAACTATCTTGTTTACTGTTCTAGATGACATCCACTAGCTATGGTAGAGAATCGAATTCGACTACCGATTCATCAACAAGTATCAGTTAGGATTTCAAACGTTGGTACTCGCTAAGGCTTATAGGCCTTCCTCGACTCATCGTTACAGCTTTCTTGATGGTGAAGATGTTGGTGCCAAGCTTTCACTCTGAAAGTAATAGGTGAGTTCTTTACACTGCGAGATAATCTCTTGTCTTCTCCGGGTTGCTAACATTAGGAGGTCTTTCTGGTACTCCTTTCTATACCGAATCGTCAACTGGGAGCTATCCTTATTCTAAAGAATCGAATTCGACAAATGTGGTAGCTCGACTTAACCTTTTCATGGAGTAAGCTTGCGTCAGTGAAGTTCTTTTGAATCAAGGAATATAACAAAACCCTGAAAACAGTTCTAGATGGGAAACTCCTGCTTATCAAGCTATCGCTTTCCTCTCCCTTATTGTGATTGAGGCGAGCCAAGCTTTCGCTTTAGAGAAGGCTATTACAGAGGGGAGTGCTCATAAACTGCTACATATGAAAGTGCTAGTTGCACTAAACCAAACCCCGTATTTGAGGCTGGTAAGGTCCATTGAATGAGAAAGGCCACTAGGTAGAAGATAGAACGTTTGTATGACCATTTCCAGATTCAGGCTTTTTTGCCGCCCCCTGATACGCGTACGAGGAAGAACCTACTTGACTTCTTTATGGAGAGCAATATAAAAATAGTGGTAGGTGAGGAGTTCGGGGAAACCGAGCTATTCTCTTTCTTCTCTGTCCTGGGTCGGTACCTTCCGGTTCTGTACCTTCTTATTGTTATTGTAGCTATGGTAGCTAGGAGTTCCTCCTACTGTTCTAGTTGAGTTATGCTATACGAGGTATTTCGAATCGCAGACTAGGTTTACAGAGGGCTTGAAACTTATTTTATAAGAATTCGGTTCCAGACCTCCACAGTCAACCGTACAGCGTACGCTATCTATCATTCAAGCGATCTTTCTCTTTCTTTACAGGATTGACAGACGGAAGCAAGTGAGTGAGCTCCGGCGAAGGAACCTCATGCTAACAACAAGGAATGGGAGGTGCAGTCTCCAGCAAGTGACTGGAAGGAACGATCTGTAGCTAAGCAACCTTGCTTGGTTTGCAGAGACGAAAGGGAACAGATCAGGCCTAGCCTAGCGCTTAAGTCAGAGTCTTGGAGACTTCTCACTCAACCCAAACCTTATTCTGAGACTTCGGAATGGCAAGCAGCAGAAAGAGGGGTTGCTGGTTCGGGAAAGGAGTAGGGCCACGGTTAGCCAACTTATCCGGCAGCGGGTCAAGAAAGAGACAAAACTTGAGCGAGGAACGGGCTCAGCCCTAGTTCTTAAAGCAAAGTCTCACATGAAAGACAAAACTCAACATGAGACTCGAAACAGCTAGAAAAGGATCAAAACCGGGAAAAGACAGCAAGAGATTGTGTAGAAAGGGGCTCGAAAGCGGAGGATGATTCAGATTTTGATTCAGATGAAGTCGCAGGCCATATTGGAATGAAAGGATGACAAGAGTGCCTGCCAAAGCTTCAAAGCAATATCCGATCAAGTGGAAGACGACTACTACTAAAGTAGCGAAAGGTAGCGTGATCGGACAAGCCTTGAACACTGGCTATACTAATATTGAGCCACACGTTATTGAAACGCGCAGCTGGACAAAAGCTACGAGAGATCCGTTGGATTACTCGACGACGGGGACAGACCCGCCATATCTGGTTGATCTATTCCTTCATTCTTGAATGGAAGAAAGGAGTCCCATGGGACAAGGAAACGAAAGCACTCAATCTAAATACATCTTGCGAGGGCGGACTTCTTCCACTAGGAGTAGATTATTTTGAACATCGAAGAAATCCATAGAAGAGTATGGTGGAATCGTCTGATACTAGACGACATGAACGGTGACCCAACCCCTTTAATCAAGCGATGCAATCGATTTTGACTTAATAAAGGGGGGATCTGAACGATCAAAGCGCCTATTCATTTAGTTCCAAGTGGGGCAGTCACGTTCTCAATTGCACATTCACGTGATGGCGAATCTTGCTATCACTTCTTTGACTGGATCCCGGATCTACTTATAAGCCTCCGAGAAACCTGATGAGCTCCAAAGGAAAGAAAAATATCTCTAACAATAGGATGGAGCCACCGTATAGTATAGTTTTTACCTACTAAAGGGGGCACTATCTGTGACTGGATATGGTATACTTTGGTTTGGCTATCTTACGTAGAGCTGCCGGGGGACTTGCCAATCATGTGGGGACAGCCAGGTTCTTCAAACTCCGGCCGTGGATAGCTAAACGTTCTAAACCCAACTCACGTACCACTTGTTCATGGCTCATGAAATTGGTAGGTCGGCAGGTCGACTTCCTTGATTTTCCTTCTCACCATATCTTGCGCCATACGAAGCGCTTTTTGGAAGTGGTTGCTCTCGCTCTGGTTCTGCGAGAGTTCTCCATAGATTTCTATGAATCTCTGCCCTCGGGAAGGGCTTAGAAGAAGATTGATTTGAATGACAGCCCTACCATCATCTCTTCCTGGAAAAGAAAGATAAAGAAGAGCTCTCCCACTCCTGAGGTTGATCGTGGTTCAGGAAAAAGAGACAAGTTACCTAGGACATGCATCATTTTGTATGCTGGAATATAAGATAACGACCCATTGTCAATCAAGGGAAATAACAGGACAGATACCACCTACTTACCTAATTCTGCTTAGCAAGGCCGTCAATCCTCAATGTCGTCAATAAGCTCGTCAGGTGGTAGCAAATGCTCCTTCATAAGTATACCACACCACCTATCATCCCCTCTTTCCATAGAGGAGAGATAAAGTCCTGCGGGAACTTGTCGACTTGACTTCCTACGCTAGTTCAGGAGATTCCATTCTTTCTTTGACGTTCGATACTAGCTGCTTCCTTTAAGGAATGGGAATGCTGCTAAGGCTTCGCCGTTTGAGAATACCTCGGCAAGCGGGAAGAAGTCTGAGAGTCAGAAAGAAAGGCACCCTCAACAAGGGAATAGCCAAATGGCCTTCCTGGCCCGTCTTGCTTCGATACGAATAGGAATGTCTTTCCTTTGGTTGTTGGGAACTCGACTCCTAGAAATGAAATAGAAAGTTACGTCTCGTTCCTCTCCTTGCTCTCCGGGAGGGGAAAGCTGCGAAGTCGTCTCCTTTCTTTATCGGCTGGATGTAACTGCTGCTAAAGCTTCAACAGAATCAAAAGTCTGGTTTTCTCGTTCGTTGATACGAAGAAGAATCAGATAGATAATCTCCTTCCTTCCTTGCCGTTGACAGGTTGCGCGGTCCTTGGAGACCTCGAAGCTACTGGACCAAGATTTACTGTTAGCTCTTCTTGGAAGTCATGCTTTTCTCAGTAAGCATTCTGACCTGAGGAAGACAAATCAGCTCACCAATCGACATCGCCAGGGAAGACCTGGGAAGGTAGATTCACGGAACACTGTCTCTTTTCAAATAATCAAACTAAGATCAAGAACTTTTTCGAAGGAAAGACCATTGTGAAGACATAACATAAGAAGGCTGATTCGCGGAAGACTGTCCAGGTCCAAATAAGAGGCTTCAACGTTTGAGAATAGCTAGCTGTTTGAGCGAGTTGCTGCGTCGGCATCAACAGAATCAAAAGTCTGGTTTTCTCGTTCTGAGATACGAATAAGATAGATATTCTTTCCGTCCGGTTCTCGCTTTACGTAAAGATTCAGATCAAGAGTCAGATGAATCTCCTCCTTACGTCTCATTCCTGTAAAGTATGTCCTAACGTTCTTGAATACCGATTAGGAGGAGGCTTGACGTCTGAGACTGGGATGCGTGAAGAAGTCATCGTGTCAGAATGAAAGGCACCCTCGGCCCGAAGGCCTTCGCCAATAGCTCAAAAAAGTGCTTTACTCCTTGGGCGTGGTCGAAGAAGTTTTTTAGGTGTGGGTGGGTTTCATAATTTTGTATTTATAGACTGCACATGGTAAGCTCCTGACGTCTGGACAAGGCCAGCTCCATGAGTCCGACCATGGTACGCTCCTGATGACTAGACAAGGCCTGCTCGATCTGTCCGATCAAGGGCTGCTCCACTAGGACGAAGATGGGCTGTGTGAGGTAGGTTCCCTGAGTTGCTCTTAGTTTTGAATGAGAGGCCGATGAGCCCGAGGGTTTTGTTCCTGTACTTAATGAGTCCGAGGCTTACGTTCTGGTCCTGGACTTTCTGAGGCAGAAGGTGCCGTTCTGGTAAGGTAATCTCCTGATGACTGTGCAAGGGCAGCTCGATGAGTTCGACCAGGGTAAACTCCATGAGTCCGACCAAGGGCAGCTCCTAGAGCAGGGTAAGCTCCTGATGACTGCACAAGCTAAGCTCGATGAGGACGAACAAGGGCAGTTCCATGACTCCGAAGAAGGGCAGCTCGATGAGTGCGACCAAGAGCAGCTCGATCAGTCCAATCAAGGGCAGTGAGGTAAGGTGCCATAGTTCACTTTTGAAAGGGAGGCCTTTGCAACGGTTATGTTGCTGGACTTGATGACTCCGATGGTTACGTTCTGTGAAGGGAATCTCCTCCGTTACGGCCTTCTGGGGGGCTTTCCAGGAGTCTTCCATCTCGTTCCTAGGGCTTCTTTCCTCTAAAGTTAGGCTTGACAGAATCCCAATTCGAAAGTAAACCTGAGGAAGCCAAATAAGCTCACCAACCGACAAGCGAGAGAGGAAAGACGAAGAAAAAAACAAGAAGAGGGGCGGCGCCCAGGTCTTAGCAAATGTGCCATCTTCGAGGTATTAGAAAGAAATAAGAAAGATTTCGAATGCTAGAGAATCGATAAATGGCATGAAGCATTCTGCGTGAAAGGTGGAAGCCGACTTCCTCGTCCGTCTGGCTTTCGTTCCTCATGTCAGTTTAAGTACTGTGCTGGTAGGAAGGTCTTACTTTTCAACTAAGTTTGACGTAGTGAATAGTTCTATTAGCAGGCTATAACAATAGCCTTGTTGGCCCCTTGAAACAACCATAGACGGGGGACCCCTTTCGCTGCTTGAAACTCCTGGTGTAGGCTCTTCTCTTCTGGGGAACTTTCCAACGAACTGTGGGGTTTTCATACAAACAAATAATAAGAGGAGTTATCGAAAGAAAGGAAGCCAACAATAAATGCCGACAAAGACCCCCTGTTCAATCTAATTCAACAAGACGTGAAGAAGAAAGAAACCTCAACGAGGCCAAACAAGTGGCAGTTTCATAAGTAAACCGAACGGGAATAGAAAGAAAGAAAAAAGAAGAAGAATCCTCAACGAGGCCATAGGATCTGTACAAAACAAGAGGGGCAGAAGTTCGAAAGGACGTCCGGCCAATAAAGAAATAGTGATTTCACAACAATGCAGTCGAACCCTCAACGAGGCCAAAGAGAATGATCTTTACAAGACAAGACGGAAAGAAGAAAGAAAGGATTGGTCTTCTCAAACATTGAGGCTTTGCCGACGCTCCTAAAGTACTTAATCTCTTGACAAATGACAAAAGTAGGGGTAATAGAATAAAGAAAGGTGGAATATTAGCTTGGTACATCCAAGAACAAGTGGAGTACTTCCTGCCCCTTAGTGCGGGTATCAACGTCCACCCGGCGACGAGACCAAGGAGTCAAAGCCCGATGCAATTCAAATTCTTAGTCATTCGCTCCCAGCAACACAGCAACAAAGAGCTTCCTTACCTACCTTCCAACTGGATGGGAATGGTGCGTCGGCCTATCGTTTGATAGGGACCGCTCAGTCACTCAGTCCAATCACAGGAAGAAGTTGGCCTCACGTTCTATAAACTAGGAAAGAGAATTCCACGGCCTCCAAAAAAGCAGAATGGAAGAAAGACAGGAATTTCAGAAGAAAGGACTTGCGTTCGAGAAAGACCTATTGAGCAAGAATGCATCCCTATCCTATTATTTGATTTTGCCAAAAGGGAATGATCTTGTCAAGAACGGGAAAGTCTTAAGAAAAGAACCAAGCGAGGTAATATCCATCAGGAATGGAAGAAGGAACCGAGGGGAATAGCCAAATGGAATGGTAGTGTAGTTTCTTGACAAAGCAAGACGTGATTACAAGAAGGAAGCAAAAGAATTATCTAAATGCCGGGCCCAATGGAATTGTTGACGAAAGAAAGAAACCTGCGGACGGACCTCGTTCGGGTTCATGAAGAAGATAGATAATCTCTCCGGCCGGATCTCGTTCTCGTTCGAAAGGGGAATAAAAGATATTGAGTCTCGGTCTTCTTTCCTCATCTGTCAGGCTTCTAGAACACCAAGCCAGCTTTCTAGTTCTAAAAGATTAGAAGATCTTGAATCTCGTTCAGATTCTTTCGTTCTGTAAGAGATATATTACTTAATAGAATTGACAGGTCAAGACGAATGTGCAGCTGCAAGTGGAAGCTGGTGGTGTCTTCCAGTCTTTCGAAGTGGACTTCTAAAGTAGAATACCCTATAGTCTTTCAACTCTAGTTTGACGGTCTTCGTCAGCACTTGAAAAAGAAATGGCAAGCGTGAGAATCGAGTCATAAAGAAAAGAACCTAAACGGTTTCTTGGCTCTAGGCAAGATGGATACACGAACTACCATAGCAGCGTGGTCAGAGGTGGCAGTTGAGACAGCAGCAGGAGCAGGACCAGCAACTAGGGTTGTTCACAGAGCAGCCGTCTTTCCCTCTCAAGCGGAGAAGACTGGTTACATGTCCGATCCGGTAGGGATGGTTCTTCTCGACAGATTAAGCGACTTACTAGAGTTCGGGTATTGAACAAACGGGTGGCAACTTGCCCGATAAGAAAAGTAGCCCGAGTGAAAGAGTTCTTGTTTTAGTAGCTCAGGAGTTGCTATAATGTTAGGGGGGTTCGGAGTCGAAGCAAGTGCAGCGGTAGTAGGAGTAGAAGCAGCCAATGCAGGCACAGGGAACTGCTCTTTGATGCCCTCTTTCTGAAACCCTCATGCGAGTCCGACACTCATTGATAGATATGGTATGTCCCCAGTAAAAGCACCTGATCGATGATACCCTATGTGAAGTTATCGTCCTCCACGTCCCCTGTTCGGAACAACATTTCCAGATCGTCGAAACGAAAGCCGTTTCGCTGGATGTATGCACGACAGACAAAGAAGCAAGTCTGGTTTCTTCTCACATTAGATCTGATAGGGCATCTTCTACAGATGGTAATGGAGTACGATGAAGGATTGCAGCCCGAATGTTTTCATATTCAGGTCTAAGTCTGCCTAAACAGTCTGTTTTGGTTTCGGTATTTCCAGTCAACGTCAATGGGATCTATGAGGGCCTGCTCATCCCATATGCTGGCCATTACAGAATGAATTATTCCTGCACAGACATCTCCCCCTCTTTCATGGACACCAGGTCCTGTTCAAACTGATAATACCTCGAAGAATTGGACGGAACGTTTATTCTTTCTAGTCCCAAATTTAGCTAGCCGACTCATATCGAGTGAAATTTCTAGCAATGCTAGGATCTACCGAATTCATCATCCATGACGCTATCAGGGAATTGTTCACTTCCAAGTTTTCTATCTTCGAATAATACTAGTTTTCATTTTCATCTTTATTTGGGATTTCGATTCTTTCATTATGAAGATGTTTCTCGGTATTCACATTTTCTCGTACACAACAATGGAAGCACGAGTTTCTCTGACTTGTCTTTCTTCCCCAACTTGAAACTTCCTTAGTTGTTCAAGACCCCTGAGTTCGACAAGTACAATGGAAAGGGGTGCCCATCTCGGAATCTACTGTGGAGAAATGTGCCAGTACGGCGATGATGAGAGGAATAAAAACCTGCAGTTTCTGAAGAGCCTCACCGGCCCAGCCCTTACATGGTTTTTCCAATTGGACCATAAGAAAATCAAGACCTGGAGCGACCTCGCCAATGCTTTTCTGGCCCAGTATCGTTTTAAAACCGAGATGGCACCAGACCGGTATGAGCTTCAGAGGACGCAGAAGAAGAGTAGCGAATCATTCAGAACGTATGCACAGAGATGGAGGAAAATAGCAGCTCAAGTCAAACCCCCTATGTTAGAGAAAGAAAGGGTCACCACCTTTCTCAACACTCTGAAAGATCCCTATTATGCCCATATCATTGGGCACACCACATCCAGTTTTGCTGACCTGGTAATTGTTGGAGAACGTGTAGAAGATGGAATGAAATCCGGGCGTCTGGTGGACACTCTTCCTTATTCAACTACCAGCGCAGAAAGGAAGGTTACTACTACAGCTTACAGAAACGACTTCCTTACTCGCTTAAGTCAATCAGTTCTTACCTCTTTCAGTCCCAGCCTACTGAACATGCCCAATTCTCCCAAATCGTTATTGCCTAAACAAGGCATCCACTCACTTTAGCCGAGCAAAGGCCCCAAAGACATAGCATTTGGGCTCGAGGAAAACAACAAAAAAGGGGCACACGGGGAGCGTGAGATCGTGTCGCTTTAGGAGTGACAAATCAAAAGATCAGAGCATGATTCCTTTTGTTGCTAAAACGGCGAAGCTAGCGCAGGTTGCTATAGTTCATAAACAACAAGAACTAATGCCACCGCGAAGAGAACAGAGGAAACTGAACGTAACGAATGGAAAGGGGGGAAAACGACTTCCAGTCTTAGTGAAAGTGAATAAGGCGTCGGACAAAGAAGGAGAAATTCCCACCGAGTTGCTCAATAGAAGAGCGAAAGGACCTACCATAAGGCCCGTTGAGAAAAGGGCAACAGGAAATAGGGAAGGGCAAGATCCACTGAGCCTCTGGAAGGAGTTGATTGGCACGAATTCTCGATGAACTCGCACCAAGTGGACAACCCGAGGGAATGGGGAAGAAGTTCGAATAGGAAGGTGGGGCAATACTATTATCTTCCTGTTCTATCCGTCTCTGGCGGCAATGTCTGTCGTCCATCCCAAACACATCTTTCTCGAGAGGTTGGAACAACGAATGTTTTATCTACGGATAGGAGGTAGTTCGAATCGAAGCTTACATCACTTCTTTCAAGGGCGGGTCGGATGGAAGAACTGAACCCTGCCTGCCGATCGATCAGGGATTGAACCTCTTGACTCCTAGTCATGAATTTTCTTCGTGTCCGTTCGGTCCATACGTATGGGTTTCGCCAGTATTAAGAACTGGAATCAGGGCTAGAGAGATAATTGCAACAAAGACAGGGATGATTGCTTCCATTATTGACCAGAAACTACATGCAAATTCTCATTGGATGATGGTTGTGGGCTAGACGAAGGCCTTTGCCTCCCTTAATCATGGTGGTTCAGGTAAGTGCATGGCGGTGTACGTGCTTAAGCGGGGGTTCCGACATTTGACGACCAAGGATTGATACTTAGTCTCTCTCTTCCCGGTGAACATCTTTCTTCCCTTCCAGCGGCCATCCTTGTTCCATCTTCTCTACCCCGTTACTGAGAGATTTCTTTTTCTCTTGTCAAAGCCCGGCTCATTGGTCCAAAATCGGATTGATTGCTAAACGGGGTGAAGCGCGTTTAGTCTTGCCCATCTAATCCCGGCTTTTGCCAACAACCTTTCTTCCAAAATCCACTTGGTCAAGCTGTTCCACCCCAACCCAATTGTGTTGAGAAGACCCCAGCCAGAGTCCGGGAGCAGCTACAAAGGCTTCAAGAGACAGTGACTCGAAGCATAAACAGGAAATATTCATAGGTCCTCAACCCTATGATCCTTAGATGTTGAAGGAATGAGAGGGAAAGGTATCGAAATTCCCGACGTTTCACATACATAGCGGGGGATCCCCTTTCGCACGTTCAATCCTTTTATGCCCACCCAAGATGCTTCAGTGGCTCATGATGATGGTCCTATGATCAGACTATTTCCAAGGAGCCTTACTGATCAAGCTAAACGAAGGGTACTTCACTCTCCCAATGCTGTCGGAGGAAGGAAGTCCCTTGAAGAGTAAGGTTCACTCCTATACCAAGGATGCTAAGTCACTACGGACCCGAAAATAAAGCATTTCTCCATTTGAAAGGAATGGTAGCGCACTCAATCTTACCTCCTTTGTGTGCCGCGCCTATTTTAGAGTTTCACAATTCCATAGAATAAATGGGCTATTCCTGCCGGGCAAGCCAGCTCCCTTTAAGAGCAACAAGTCCCATTGGTATGAGGATGATTCCCGCTCTTCTCGAAACCTAGGAAAGAGATTAGTAGTTAGTTCGGTAATAAGGCGTCTATAGCACAAGAGCATCCTGCCAGAAAGAGCTAGGAGGGACTATAAGGTATGCCGCCCCTTGTTGCCTTGAACAAACTAGATCCCCAGGGTTGGGACAAACCTAACTCAAAACTAGCTACTCGGATACGGGGAAGCTACATCAACGGACCTTATCCCTCGATCCCATCGTAAGCTCTTCTACTAGCAACTGCGAACTAAGGGGATACCTAGCTGCTAGAACAAGGAGAGCCCAAAGTCTAAGTCCTATCCCTACTCCTACATATAGTTGTTGTTTGAATGTAGCTTATTGATGACCCTAACCTATGGGGGTATTGGGCACGAACGGTAAAGTAAAGACAGTCGTGGAGAAGCATTAACTAGCATTGACTTTGATACTCATTCACAAGTAGAGTGAACAATGGAACCTATCCTGGGGCCTTAACTAGCTACATTTAACCAACATGTCGATACGCTTAAGGAATGAAACTGTCCTCATAGCACCCTAGGAAAGAGATCTAGCTCTAGCTACCTAGCTCTTTTCTTTCTCCCTTTGCCTTAGATGCCCTTATCCTTGGTGAAACTCCCCTTAGAAGCTATAGTGACGATTTTACCTCTGCAGAAACTAAACGGAGGTTCCCTCCTTGCTTAGTTCAATTCCAGGCTGACTTCCGCCCTCCCAGACAGGGCTACCTGGCATTGGTTCGCCTACCTCATTCACATCATAAGAATCAGTAATCACATCTGCAAGAACATCTGCTCTCGGTCTAACTCCGCTATCAATTCCTTCCGCTCACCGACAAGGCCGAAGAAAACGAAGAAATGCAAGCTCCAAATCAAGGGCTACCATCTCAAAGGAAAAAGATAAAGGATCCAACTCAAGCCTAGGAGCGAGTTCTGGCTGCAAGGGCAAATGCCTTGTTATAAGGATCTTTTTCAGTGCCTGATTCTGAGTCTGACTCCGCCTGTGCTGAGGTTCGACAATTATCTAATGCTAGGCTATACTGTCAATCATTCACAGTTCCTCTATTCGTAAAGAGGGAAAAGCTCACAAAAAAGGGAGGGCTGGGTTCCTTCTGGCAAGTTGAATACTAAGAGTACCCAGCTTTACATAGTTCAACCGGACTCACTACTTGCTCAAGTAGGACTCAACCTCAATCAAGTCAGAAAAGGGAAGGAATGCGCATAGAGAAAGAGGGTAGAAAGACGATAACCAGCTAGTCCTTTTCTAGTAGTGACAGAGACCCTACTCATATGAGTAGGGCGGGGCATGTCATCTAGACTGCAGCGCAGCCCGGGGACTATAGAGTGCCGGAAGAAGAAGGAAACAAGAAGTAATCCACCTCTAATGAAAAGGGTAGCGCTCCTTCCTGGCCTATGCGTAGATAGAATGGGTAGTGCCTGATTCTTACGAGTTGCCTGAAAAATGAGGGGAGAAAGGATGGCAAAACCACTGCGGGTAGGGGTTGTAGACATAGGAAAGAGACCCCAGAAGTCGTCTTTTTAGGCCATGATTGAGAGTAGGCAAGAACTCGTGCTTTAAGCCAAGTCTTGATATTAGTCCTGCAGTCTGAAATCAAAGTCAATCGAATTATAGGCTTGACTCCTAATTAAAGTACTGATAAAAAGGGCTGACCCGGGAGTACATATGTGGCTAGACTATAGCTCATTGGTTGGGGATTGAGTCCTACTCCTCTTCTGTTTAATGAGGTGAGCAGTACTCATCGAGGGTATGGTGGGATTGACTCCTTTTCTTCGACTCGAACTTGTGTCAGGAAGAACCATGTAATGGAAGACTGAGTCCTCTTCCGCATAGTATGATTCCTCGGCTTGATTAGTAGGGGAGGACAGTAAGAATACCTATAGTACGATTAAGAAAGCAGAGAGGACAGTTCCTAGATCGGATCTTCTTGCTTGTTCTTGCCTGTTGTTTCTTCCCTTGCTTGTTCGTTAGACTAATTAATGGCATCCCTTTGATTGCTGCAGTTCCTTTTTGTTTTTTTAGTGGAGAAGCTTCAGTAATTTCTCGTGCTTTGTTCTTGTCTATCTCAATACCTAGGTGGCGCACAAGAAATCCTAAAAAATGACCGGCCCTTACTCCGAATGCACACTTGATTGAATGGGTTCATTTTCAAACCATCTTATCGCATTCGAAAGTTTTCCTTAAATCGGCCAAGTGCTGCTCAACTTCTGAGTGAAAATCCTGGAGTTCCGTTCTAACCAAAGGTGGTAAATTGCAGCAGCCAAAGCAAGTTTGAACAGAGAGGATCTAAAGCTTTTACCTTTGACATGGAGGCAAGCCCAGCCAAGCTCAAAGTCCCAGTCACCAGGGCATCTCTGAATCAAATTCCTTCTTAACATATCAGCCCAAACAGCTCGAGAAAAAGTGCAATCAAAGAAGAGGTGGGAATGACTCTCATCACTTTGATGGCATAACACACAGGAGGCAGGAACAACCATTCCCCAACTCCTAAGACGATCTTTAGTAGCTAGCCTCTTTGAACAAGCAAGCCAAACAATAAAAGCCCATTTGGGCACATTCCTATGAAACCACACAATAGAACACCAAGGTTTCTTCAGACCAACAGTCCTAATAGCAGCCCAAGCAGACTGTGTAGTATAGCAGCCAGTAGAGGAAGGGACCCAACATACCTCATCCTCCATCTGAGGGTTAGGAAGGAACTCAGGGGGGGTAGCAGCAATGATCTGTCGAATAAATCTGTTTCTGGCCCTAGGCCACACCCAACCACCATCCTGAATAATAGACTCCACCCTTGTAAATAAAGACCTACCCAGATTGTAAACCACAGAGTCACCAAATCTATCGAACAATGGCCCAAGAGGGTGCCAATTATCAAGCCACACAAAAACATTTCTGCCATTCCCCACAATATACCTGATAAGAGGTTGACCCAAGGACCTAAGCTTGAACAATTTCCTGATGGTCCAAGAGGAGTCAGCAGGAATGTCCATATGCCACAAGTTGTGATGCTTAATAATATACATATGAACCCACTTCACCCATAGAGAATCCGCTTTCTTACTTATAGCCCATAAGTGCCTAAGCATAGTAGCTTTATTCCACTCCTTCAAAGGTTTGAAACCCAAACCACCTTCATCTTTTGGCCGACATATATTATCCCAAGAGACTAGGTGGATTTTGCGATTCAAGTCATCCTCCCCCCACAGGAACCTTGCGAGATTGAGCATCTCTAGCATCAATAGCAGTAGCTGGATCGCGGAAGAGCTAAAGGCGGAAATTGTGCTTAGGTACTCACTCATGGGCATAGGAATATGTCAGGTATGGGCTCAACAAACAAGCAAAATAAAAGTGCTTTCCTAGTTCCCGAACACGCACGACGGGGTTCCGTGGCATACATAAGAGAATACTGTTTGGGAATCAGTGGCAGATGGAATCGAATAGAGGTTTCGTCCAACGCATTCATAAGTTCCCCCGTTCGTTTGAGAGTAAGAATCCGATACATACATATAAGAAAGCCAAGAACTGGTCAAGCGATTCCACTTTTGGGCTTGTTGCCACGTAGGCATATTTTTCACTCTTAGATGGTAGCCTTGCACCAGGGTCATGTGCCCGATCCCATTCCAAGTAGAGCGTATCACTTCACCGATGGAAGGAAGCGTGAGGTGGAAAGCGTTGGGAAGGGGTAAGGTAATAGGTGGGAATAAAATCCACCATAGTGCCAGCTAGTAGAAGTTACTGTTGCAGTTGTTGCCTGCCGATCGACTTGACATGGTATTATTATATATCGACGAAGCCTATTTGTTTCGAGACCCCAGCTGCTTGCGCTTACCCCCGATCATACCGGGATTTATTTGTTTTAACTAAAGCAGAGGAACCGAGCCGCAGCTGAGCCCTTTTCTTTCAGGAATAACTTAATGCCCTCTTATAAGGATGTGGCTTAATTCCCTTTAGTTTAGGATGTAAACCTTTCCAGTCACTCGCCAGTCACTCCATTCACGAGAATAGTATCTAGGAGAAACAAACCACTGCTTGTGACGCGCACCCTCCCATAGCCTAAGAGCTTTTATTCCCTTAAAAAGCTATGATTAAGGCTAAGAAAGCTAAACGGGCAAGAAGTACAACAGGTTCATCCCTTGCTTGTTGGAGAGGCTAGGTGTCGGACTAGACTACAGTTGGTCGGGCTCATACAAGTATCAGGCTCAAACACCAACTTCATCGGAAGAAATGGCGTTCGTTGTTCGTCACATGAAACTATGCACTTAGGGATCTGCCTCACAAATATGCTCTTCGAGCTTTGAAACCGTCTTCTTTGTGGCCTCGGCTGTTGGCTAGCTATCCATGGCTTGTTGAGAGCAAGGGAGACAATGAGGAGGATCTTGTTGAGGAAGCAACTAATGTTGCAGGAATGGGAGCTGCTCTTGCGAGCGACTCAGCTGCAATTGGAATGCTTTCAATGGCTAGAAAGCCTATAAGGTGCGTGCGAAGCGAGTCCCCGGAAGTGACCGAGGGATTCTGTGTTAAGCCCTGTTGCCAAATGCAGTTAGCTCGAGTCGAGGGACCTCCCCGCTTCTACTTCTACAGATATTTCTTTCCTGGCGAACTCTGCCCCGATTCGACGATTGGATTTGCCCCACTTTCTATCTGTTGAAGATGTTACAAAAGGTCGATCAACGAAGGAGCTTAAAAGATGCAAGTTCACTTCGCTCGGTCTTCTTCAGCATGCACTGTAACTAGGTGATCTTTGAGGACATATTTGACGCACTGATGAAGACTGGACGGAATTGCCCCTGCGGCATGGACCCAAGGACGTCCTAATAGAAAATTGGTTGCAGAGGGAATGTCCAACACCTGGAAGTTTACCTCAAAGGTATATGGACCTATCTCAACGGGCAGATCCAATTCTCCCAGTACTTACCTTTTTCGAACCATCGAAGGCTCGAATGATGGCAAGGTCTGAGGGCTGTTTTCTCAATTCCCAGTTTGGTGATGGTAGCCAATGGGCAGACATGTTGTGCAGACCCATTATCCACAAGGACTCGTGCCACTAGCATGTCCTTACACTTAACAGAGATGTGCAAGGCCCGATTATGTCCGGTTCCTTCTGGGGTGGGGATAACTCGTCTTCTGTAAAAGTGATGGTGTTACTGGCCAGGATCTGTCCGACCCTATTCTGAAGGCTTTCAGGAGTGATGCTGGATGGAACATGCGTCTGGTTGAGGCAATAGTGCGGAGCGGTGGGCTTCTGATGCTAGTAAGAGGTCCAGGATAGAGATTTGAGCCGTGAGCCGACCCAACTGCGCCACTATGCTGTACTCGCTCTTTTTGATGAGCTTCAGGAAGTCTCTAACCTGTTCGTCTGTCACCTTCTGCTTTACTGGTTCGAGGTCTTGCAGAGCATCCTTCTCCTTTCCTTTCTTCCTCCTCACCTCGAGTTCCTCGGGAGTGTAAGACCTTCCAGAACGGATCACTTGGCAAAAACAACTTCTAAAGCTAGAATGGAACTTTTCTCATTGTTATGTATGGAGAAATGAAGACCCAAACAAGATGGATTACGCAACCCGGCCCTTAGAAAGAACTCCAAACAAGGTAGAAAACGGCAGGTATAAAATCGATATCGATAACAACCGAGGAGTACCACTAATACTCACGCTAGATAACGAAGACGAAGAGATGGAGACGGAGTTCAATTGGCAAACCTACAGGGAGATCTTAGCGAAAGAAGAGTATAATGCAAACAGAGGGGACTGGTGGGACTAGAAAGTCAAATTCGCCCACTGCGGGGAGGATCAAGAGTGGAAGAATGACGACTAAGAATAAAGAGAGAGAGGAAGAGGGATTTCAAATCCTAATATCTTCTCACGAGGGCTGATACGTTAAGGTCTTTGTCGGGAAGACCTTTCCCGCAAAGTAAGCAAGAAGAGGTATGCGCAGGTGCAGTAGTTCAAGAACTACGTTATTGATCCCTTCAAAAGGGTAGGTAGGCAGCTTGAGAAAAAGATCTCAGGTTCCGTCGCCAAAAAAACAATCGTTCGAATTCGAAAAACTCGAAGAAAAGGGGAACTGTGGGGAAAAAGGGTAGAAAGATAGGAGTAGCTATGACAAGGTGACTTCTGGTTCTTAACCCTCAAACACTACTTTGAGCCTTTCGATCCTTCCTTCAACACCCTTCCCCCTAGCCTACGCTACGGTCCAAAGTCCTCTCCGATTTCGAAAGAGTCATTTGATCAAAGGATTTCTCATGTGACAAGCACTGATCGACATCTGCAAGGCGCTGCTTCAATCATTCAGATTCCCACACGTATTCCCCAGCGGGATATAAAAAGAGAAGCTCTTAGTCCTTAGTACACTAAACCACTACCAGCACAGTAAGGAGACATAACCTAAAGGGTGGGCGTAGAGAGGGTGAGGGGCCTCTATCTTCAATTCTGTAAGGCAGAGAATGGCCATAGAATCGATTTACACTTGATTTGGTTGCCCCGCAGTAGATGCTATCGATCCTACATTCCCCGGGATACCTGTGCTATATCGTTGACATTCTTTTCGGTACTTGCTTGCTTTCGATCCTAAGCGACTTCCTGTACTAGCTATAGCTACTGGACTGGTTAAAGCATGAATTCCTTAAGAGACCAAGAAAAATGAAGGTCAGTAGCTTCCTGTCCTAATTCCAACCTTCTTGGTTCCGTAGTTCATACTTCGGTGAGGTAACCTTCTGTTCTTAAGCTTTTCATTTCTCTTTACTCTAACGCAGGAAGTGACGATACGTGACACAATGTGGAATATCGTCCACTTTCCTAATTCGGTGTTGGAGATTCTTCAGGGGCCCTTCATAAGCTAATAAGAGATTTTCTTATTCTACACTGTAATATGACTGTATTGCTTGTCTTTCTTCTCCTAGTTAGTTCTCTACCTGTTATGTCTTAGATGTTTGCTAAGCTCTTTATGAACGAAGTGAGACTATTACGGTCGGGTAGAAGCACTCACTTTCTTTGGCCAGTTGAGGAGGTTAACGACTACAATGAGTGAGTAGCCCCCGCTAGGAGGAGAATCAGAGCGGAGATAGTTGCCTTGAGTTCCTGGTGTGATTAGTAACCAGTCTATTCCTAACCATGTTAACCTATACTTAAACGAGGAAGCCTTGGGAAGGGGCCTGAAGTGAACTGAAAGTCTTGATTGTAGGAGAGGCTCCACAACGTGAGAATGACCTTACCATGGTGATCAGTGCGGCTGAACCTCCTCGTCAACTTATGAAAGACTCCTCAATCCGGCCTGTGAGAAAGAGGCATTCCAATGGGCGGTACCAATGCTTTAGATTGTTGCTTTCTATTTATCTCGTACTGAGAAGGAGGAGGAGTAGGAGCGAATTTCAGTATCTAAGTGCCAGTCACGGAAATGCGATCACTACCCGAAATGGATAATCAAACTGCTAAGGAAGTCAAGGGGATTCGCGGAAGGGATAATGACCACCGCTTCCGATGATCAAGTTGATGAGAGGACCACCCTCCTTAAGCGGCCAAAGCAAGAAGTTTGGACCTCAAAGACCGGCGTTGCATCATTGAACAAATGACTAAAATGAATGGGTACCGCCCCTTTTCTCGCAAGTAAGCCTAGCCTAGCCAGCCACTTCTTCTTCAAGCTCAACCGGACCTATGACATCTCGAGCAGCTCTCTCTGCTCTCTGCGACACTCCGGAACTGGGACTGATGTGACTCCTACGAGAAAACTAACCGCTTCTCTCGTTTCCCGGTCTTCTAGCTGAATAAGTTGGAAGTGTCTGCCGCCCGGCCAAAAGTCCTCTTTCCCGTGTGCCATGTGGTGGGCGCACCACTTCAGCATCCTTGACTAGGTCCGGCTTCCCGAGTGTCTTCTCTCTATCTATCCTCAGCTCTTCCCAATGAGAACCTGTGATGTCCAACACTCTAATTAACTGAAAAAGCCTATGAGGGATTCTGAAACCTGCGCGAAATCCATCTCGAATGAAACTCTTGGAGACCCATCCATCTTCTAGCCCGATCGCTAGCTTTTCCTGAAATGCGTCAAATCATGTCTACACAGATGTAATCTTTCCTTATATACTGCTGTTGTACCGGAAAAACCCAAATCTATCTATTGGCTTCCAACAGACAGGCATGGTCACTAGCTCCGTAGGTTCCTAAGCAACTCCTCTCCTTCCTTCTCGAGAAATTGGATCTCTAAACCAGTCCCAATCAAACCAGAATCTCCAACTCGCGAAAGTAAGGCACGGAAGAGAAAAGTACAGTGCGCGTTCTATTACAGACCGTACCTACCTACTTACCATCCTTGCCCCTACTAAGTATAATGAAGGCTGTTCCTGCATGGTATCGATTTTGCTTCATTCCTAAAACAATCCAGCCAAATGAATAGCAGTACTAATAATCTCCGAAACAAAGCCGGAAAGCAGGACTACTGCTACGACTACATGCGCATCTAGTGCAGTGGAGACAAGCTACCTTTAGCTAGGAGCCTCTGTTTGGATTACTTCATCAAGACCATAAATGGTATAAGTTCAGCACCGCTCAATAGAAAGCACCTTTCTTTTTTGTAGGGTCTTAAAGAGACCGGGCGACCAAGCGACTTTGATCTTCATCTCCTGAACAAAGGAGTGGCGAAGCCGCCCCACTGACTATGAATCCTTACTCTGAAGTAAGTCCCTCAAGGTGAACAAAGCGCAAATTCACTTCGTCCGTGTAAGGTTCAATCTTCACTCTGAACCCGGTCTCTATCCCCGAAACAGGGAAGCAAGCCTGTCTTCGCAAACAGTATAATCCTAACTCTTCATCTTTGTAAGGGTGTTCTGAACTCTCCTTTGTTGCCTGAAAGCTCACGTTGGAAGTCTGACAAAGCCTGATCTGCCTTAGGAGGTTGAGGTACTGGCCTCAAACCTTGAGATATGATACTGTACCTGGACCGTAGTTGTTCCCGTCTGAAGAGTCCTGCCTGGACTTGTCACTTACAGATCCGGATGAAGAGTCCATACCCCTAGCATTAAAAGATATGGTTTTTGCATAATATGGTGTTGAAAAGAACAGGAACTTTCATGCAAGTGTTTTATTATTTGTTTTTGGACGTTTCATCACCCTTGTAATGAGCAGTGCAACGAAGGAGACCTAAAGGGAGGCAAAGCCTAATTTAAAGAAAGAAACCTGCGGCTAAAGGTCTAATCCCTTAATCCCGTACTAAGGAACTCGTTTTAGTACAGGTAAGTAGTTAGCCGTTGAAGGGCTTTATCAAGTCACTAATACACCCCCATCCACTACTCTGTCTTTACCCCTCTTCATCCGTAGGGCATTTCCGGGGTCTTTCCTCTTATAGTGATTGAAGGTGGTTAAAGCGCCCTTCTATGGCAGCTTCATTCCCGAACGCGGAATCGCAAGTAATAATGAATCCTTTTCTTCTCTGAGCCAACGAAGTGATCCGTACCCCGGCGAACGAGAGTAACGTCCTCTTCTATGTAAGACTGTATTATTAGTAGCTAATGCAACTCTGATGCCTCTGTCTTTTCCCTGTTGATCGCGTTGGTCTTTTGAGGGTGCTTGAAGGCCGTTAAGGGATTACGAGGAAGTCATTCCTGTAGCTCTCTTTCTTTCTGTTAGAAAGGGAAGTGATCTGTTACCCGGCGAACGAGTGCGGCGTCCCTTGTATTGATGCCTCTATTAGTAGCTTTTGTAACTCTTCTTTCTTATATGTCTCCTGTTTTCCCTGCTGATCCGTAGGGCATTTCGCAGTGTTTATAAGAGTGATTTCAGTCCGTTCGTTAAGGGCGTAATAGCGAAAAATTCCTAAGGAAGCATCTGCTTTTTTGTCTAGTCCTCTGGGCAAAGAACTTTAAGTGATTATCTCTATTGTCTATTTGCTGTTTTTTCTTCCCTCCTAGTGTTCCGTCCGTAGTGTTCCCTTTCGTTGCTTGTTTTTGTTTGTTCGCCTTTCACTCTAGTGATATACTTTTTCGCGGAATTCGTCCGCTTGCTCCGCTTTTGTTCTTTCTTTCTCTTGCTCCTCCTTAAGGGGGTTTCCTGCCCTTGTTGAGTGGTTATAAGGTAGCTCCCCCGTTCTCTTTCCTTGTTCTCTAGGAGTATGAGCTCTTGTCTTTCCGTTCTTTTCTCTATTTTCTAGTTGTTAGTAGCTCTTCCCCCCGTGTGGGCAGCCGAAGGCGGGGTTTAGCGTTCCTTTATTCATTCCTTTTCTATGCCCATTCTTCGTGGCAACAATCGTGAGTTTATTGCTCCTTCAGCTGGCTTTTTTTGTCTCCTTAACTGCGTAAATAGAGTCTAAGAAGCCTAAGCCCTTGCCTTTCCTCTTAGTTGAGTGAGGGTATTCCCTCGCCGTTTGAAAGGGACAATCAGTCTATTCTTTCGAAATCTTTCTTATTTCTCGATTCTTGATGAGCTAACTTGGCATTTCATTCCATGTCATTCCATTCGATTCCTTTCCTTGGGTTTGGTTTCGATTTCTCGCCTTCCGTCTCGTCAAGCACCATTACGTAGCGCAGCGACCCGGTCCTGTTGAGGCCTAACAGCCGACCTCGGAAGGGGGGCGAGTAGCGACCTCCTCTCCGCAAGGAAGTTTTTTCAGAGTCGCGAGTGGGATTCGAACCCCACACCTATGCAACTAAATAGAATAGAATGTGTGAACTGCAGTCCCAAAAGCGAAACTAGATGTCCCTTCACTTCTCATAGGTAAGGTGAACCCCTGATGGCAAAGAGTGAGATGGAGCGGCACCAGATCTTTGATCATTGCAGCTTGTTGAATGAGTCTTACACCTTCCGGAGATAGAAATGAGTGTGTTTTTGCTGCAGTCGAGTAATTTCATTTCGTTCGTTTCGTATAGGTGTTCTTTCTATCAAGTCGAATTCCCCTCATACGTGACATAAAAATCAGATCTTCGTGCGTTTTACCGGGGATTTTGATTAAAAGGTCATTTTCGCTAATAAGTGAGATCGAAAAGAGGTCAAAAAGACAAGGTTTTGGCACTATATGAGATGGACTTTTCTCATTTTGATTGACCTCTCAGGAAGGAAAAGTCAATGAGTAGAAATTGCAGCTATATAAAATGCACTTTTCCACTTTGGATTGACCTCGTATGGGCAAAAAAGAGGTTTATGCCAATTCTCATCTATATGAGATACACTTTTCTCATTTTTCAAGAGCCCTTTTACGAAGCTTGTTATGCCCAAAAGACGGGGAAGATAGAATCTGTCACGACAGCTGGGACTAGACTGACTAACGTTCCTCGCCTGGAATCAGAGATGAACCAAAACCCAACAGAAAGCTTGCTTGAATAAAGGCTTACAGACGTACTCAGTAAATCCTTTTTTTTACTCGCAATGATCCTCCTTGTATTTGATTTTTCATTCTTTCTGGTTGTGCTCGATCAATCACACAAAGACTCATCGATAAGTACAGGTGAAACCAACCCCCGTCATCCAGAAGTCCGAAAAGGAGCCCCAACTTACGGTTGGCAAGAACAATTGATGAGCAGCCGCGTAAGCCCTTCCAATTTACAATCTTCGCTTTTCGAGCCGAAGCCTATCTCCAGGCCATCTAACGAATAAGACTGTTACTCTTATCTATCTCGTCCTCTTCAAATTCTACTAATTCACCTGCCATTACCATGACTTCATAAAGACCAACAATCTTGCTAGATCGAACTTCTCTATTTATTTGCTGAATAGATAGATCGACCGAGAAAATCATAACTATACTTAAGAATAAAAGACTAGGAAAAGCCCACATACGTCGAAGCTTTTGCCGTCGGAGAAAGGATCAGTCCCACTACTAACCACAAAGGGATAAGTCCCACTATTCACTACTAAGCACCGTCTCGAGGTCGAGGTGCCGTTAGTCAGTCTTCTGTTCTCAAATCCCCTCTCCCTATCTCGGGCTGATTCTCCTGGTCACCGCAGACGAGGGCGCTTCAAAAGACATCGTAAGCTAAATAAGCTAAACCCGTGCTGACGAATAACCAAGTCGCAATGAATAGGGAAGGTATAGGTTTGCTATGACCCAGTCTATAATATAGGGGGTATGTATGGTGTAATAATAGAATAGAGGTATGGTAGTACTATAATCTCAAGAACGTTCTCCTGTGCTTTGCTTCCAGACCTGCTAGCTGCTTCCTTACCCTTACTCGGACCCCGAAGCCAGAAGACAGAGCGTACTACTGCTTTACCGAGTTTCCTGCCTGTCCGCTGCCTCCTAGCTGCCCTAACTTCCTGATCGGACCGGCAGAAGAGCATTACGCTTCTTGAGGAGGAGCGTCTTGTTATCTGACTTCAATGCGTAGTTCTTCATGTGTTCATGAAAGAGTCCTGCGAGAGTTTTCAGCGCAAATATATATAGTTGGCTTTATCCGAACCGCTGTCCTTGCCCTTGTTTACTTATCTTATTCCGATACTTATTACGCTTCCTCAAGCTTCGCTGACCCGACCCTTCGACTGGCAATCTGTTCTAACCGATGTGCCGGGAAGCGGATCCATCGAACTCAAGAAGCTAAGTTCCATCATCCCAGAACAAAACATCTCTTCGAATCCCCTCCGGATCCCCCTCTTTCTCCTTCTCGACGTTGCTGTGCTGAGCTGCTGGCGATCAAAGGAATGAAGGAGCAGAACTAATATATTATTCTTCAATAAGTGCTTTGCGGCTGGCAAAGCGTGCTTTACTTGCCTTTGTCTACTATATGAATCAAGTACGGAATGTAAGGAAGTTATTTCTTTTCAAAACAGGACTGTAACAAGGGGGCATTTTCAAGTTACTGATGATTTGTCAAGGGTAGAAACATTTCTCTGTAGCAGTTTAAGAACATGTATCTTACAGGTGAACAAGTAGAACCCCCCTTCCCAGGAAGCCTCTCGTCGAGTAAATAGGGAAGGTATAGGTTTAGCTCATTCAACGTCAATGCTGCCTTATTTCGTTTCAAATTCCCTTCTTTCCCTTTTTTGTACCAGTCTCTTCCGCAGGTGAAGGATGAAGAGTTGATTTCATCCTTTTCCGGCTGTCTCGAGTGACACTCCACCGAGCACTAGTGCCCCTTCTTCGACTACAGCGTCCACTGATGTACCTGCACCTTCTGGAGGTCTTCCTACTGCCCTGAGTTACCTACTGATGACGATTGCTCTTCGAAAGGCTGTTCGGGCTTGCACTGTCAAGCAATCCGACTCGGAACTTCACCTCTCCCAAGATCAACGAGGTGAAGAACCATCATCCTATAAAACAGCCTGCAATGATCAGCGATGGATCGACGCGATGAATGAGGAAATCTCAGCGTTGCATCTGAATGGCACTTGGGATTTAGTGCCTCGTCCACCGGACAAAAACATTGTGGGATCCAGATGGTGCTTCAACTAGAAACAGCTTGGAGGTGGCCACTCAGCGACCAAAGCCAAAGGATATACTTCTTTCGACGCTTCGGCGATGGTGACTCCTGTCACAAGGCAGCGAGAAAGAGTGAAGATATGTAAAGAGAAAAGAAATTCGATTCGGGCCGTGTGTAGCAGACAATTCCAGAACTATCGGACAAAGGATTTCCTAATCCTTGGAGAGCAGACGGCCAATTGATTGCCCCTGGATAAATGGATGCCGATCAGGGGAAAGTTGATGAAAACGTGGTCCAGTGAATGACTGTAGGCATTCTCATTCACTGGGGGAACTTCGTGATTTCAATGGCATTATTGAATAGTGAGATCACTCCTTTGATAATAACGGGCCTAGCAGCGCAAAGGCTTGACAATAATTCTATCTAGTATTGTCGGCTCTGAGGGAAGTCAAAGCCCCCATAGACCAAGAGTGGTCTAAGTTGGAAACAGACTATAAGAGTCCCTCGGTCAAGGAAAACACGGGCACTTGGCAGTTATATGTTTTGCATTAATTCTGAGTATCGGCATATATTTAGTCATTTTGAGATACCTAGAAAGAGATAGGAATCTTACCCCCAGTTCTGCCCCTCGCATGGTTAGCAGTTCATTTGTGGGCTAAGGCTTCTCTTGTAATTCAATAGATATGCTTGATCTCGATTTGCTACTGATGATTCGGGATTAACTGATTCGAGGTCAACGACGGATTCTGATGAAACTCGTAAAATGGGTGCTTTTACCATCTTAGCTGCTAATGAGACTGCTCCTTCTTTTACTCGGTCAAATGCAACTGGAACTATATATGCTTCTGCTGGATCGAGCGAGTGAACCAGCAGCAGAGCTAGCATCAGCAACAGTATAGCCAGCTACAGCAGCAGGATAAGTAGATCCTGCAGTTGATTATGCAGTCGATTCAGTATATGAAGTAGCTGATATATAGGATCGATCAGGTCCAACAGAACCAGAACCAACAGGCAAGCACGGAATCAGTAAGCGAAGAAAACGGTTGGTTGGTTATATAGATAGCGAGGCATACAAATCGATTCTCCATTCTGCAAGCTCGGATGGTGCCATGCGATAGGGTGCTCTAGCCGGCGGTTTGGCTCCAGGCACCAGCTCGATCTCGGTTCCGCAACTGGGCTAGAGAGATAGCTGCCCATAGACTGAGAAGGAATGTATGGATTAGTATAGGAAGATGGGTACATGATCTTGACTGAGGGCGACCGCAATTGACTCTGATCCCCTTTGACTAGCTCCGTGGCTAGTCTGCGCTCTGATAAGAAGATGACTCCTGCTCTGGTTGCTGGCTTGAAGACCGGATCTCGTGATGAAGAGAATTTCCTTTGTTGAAAGCTTCGAATGAGACGGAACTATAGTCTAGGAAAAGCTTCTCTTTCTTTCCATCTAATTTCGAAAGGCCCCCCCAAACGAATAGATGATTGAAGCTGGGGAGAAGAGAAGAATGGGAAGGAACTTGCATCATATATAAGGGATTCCTTGGTTCAGACCGATCTCAGCAAGATGGATGTGGATGGACAGGTTTGAGCATGACTTCGGGACTGGGGTGTTAACTGATCATTTGGCCTCGCCTGAGGAGATTCAGTAAGAGGGTCCTCTCGATAGAATGAATTGAATCCTTTCAAACTTACCGAGGAATTCCACCTATTAGGATAGGAATCGGAGTTAGCAGGCAAGCGAAAGTGGCCAAAGTGACCCGAAGCTCACCCCTGTGGTTGAAACAATATTAATGGGATAGGTAATCGATGAAATTGCTCTCCTTTAACCCCTACCTTATGGAAAAAAACCACTTGATAGAGTTTGGGTACCAAGTCAAGTGAAAGGGTTAGCTAGCTAGAGTTGAAGGCTAGAAAAGGCGCTAAAAGGGCAAAATAGATTATGCTTGGTTCTGGGGCAGGAGATTCGAATCCGGGTGCATGAGTCACTTCCCTTATCGATTAGGGCAAGCTCTCTTCTTCCTTAGTGTGTTCAGTCGAGAAAGGCAGTGTTCACTCGAAAGCCAAGCATCCAAATTAAAACCTTATAGGAGTATTGGTAAGTGAATCCCGGTCCCCTTCATCATTAACATCTCTCTTTCTCATTCCCCGCTTGACATCTTTGTATCTCAATGGTGCTCTGCTCATTCAGGATCATTTTTTTTTTTTAGCATTAACTTAGAGATGACCTCCCGATAATAGGCTATCGGCTTTTGCTACGGGTTTTTCGGGGCAAATAATTGGCCCGGAGAGTCGTTTACCTCTAGCCACTGACCCACCGCCCGTCCGATATTCGAAATTGGAGTTCTTGGGCGAGTATCCCGGGAGAGAGAAATAGTTGTGCCGAAAGAGGTTATCTAATCATGCAACTGAGACTAATAGCCCTTTTTTTCGGGCGGAAGGGTCCGTTGGATGTAGATCGAATGCCTATTTATTATACAGATCATTCGACGAATGGGAAGGATGGATCAGAGGGAGGATCATTCGCCCATGTTCGATCCGCAGTGAGAGATTGGTCCCTCGCAACCATGAATGAATTCGATCGATCAGTCTACCCGGCTTCAAGGAGATGGGTCGGTTGTGGATAGAGAGGTAGGGATCACCGGATGGATGTGGAGCAGTTGTAGGCTTTTTGATCAAAGCTTTATGGTCTCATTCATCCTTTCGCAAGCTCATCAAGTGGGCTTGGAAGCCCCAGTTGGTACTGTCGATTGATATTGATGTACCCCATCCGAAAGCTCCGCTATCTATCTGAATAATTGACTCCCAGAGGTCTTCTTCCCCAACCAACGGTTTGCTACGTTTGTTCGTTCTGTACACTCCCCTCGCTTCAGTACTCGCTTTGCTACCGTTAGTATGTATACAAGGGGCTCTAGCCTAGAAGAGGGTCCCAGTGCAGAAGTAGAGAATTCAAGTAACAAAGCACAGGCTCAAACCAGATCGTCAAGTACTTCCCGATCAGTCTCACTAGCGCAGCGGATTGCTCTTTCTTTAGTTAGGACCGCCATTAAAGATGGGTTAAACCTAATGAATGGTCGACCACATTCAACGGTCAAAACTCATGCGTTGAGCTCCTTTTCTTAGAGAAGAAGTGAGACTTTGAAGGATGGGCGAGCGTAACAGCTAACAGTAGTATGTGGCAACACTTCCCTTAATTCGCTGTTAGTTCTTTAAGCCCTTCTAGTTTTCCCTTGTTAGTATTCGATTGATTTACAGCCAGGAAGACTTAGCCCTCTCCCAGCCTACTTGTTCCTGTAGCTAAGGGCATGCAGGATAGCAAGTCTATCTCTTAGGTTTAGTCTGTAGCCTCACTTCCAGGATTCCCTCTTAGTTGAGTAAGTCCTCCCCGCTTTCTTCTTTGTTCTTTCCTCTCGTCAGGAATATAGTCAGGCCTTTCCCTTTCTAGTAGCTAGTGGCTAGTAGCTAGGTAGTTCTTTGTATTTGGCATTCCTATTAGGAAGCTATGCAGCGGGAACTGCAGCGTCAAGGGCAAGCGATATATCCGCAGTTCGCTCTTTCCTTCCTAGCTGCTAAGGAGAAGAAGGCCGCACCTAACTAATAGATAGAGAAACCTGAGGTAAGTAGCTAACTGACTAGTGCTTCCAGGCCAATAGCTGGTTATAGAGCTAGGATAGCTCTTATGGTTATTACTTCCCATTTACTTTTCGTTTGAGTATCCCTTATTCCTATTCTTATCCGAGTAGTAGGCAGCTCTAAGAGTCTCGTCGTGGCCCACCTATTGTATCCACTAAGAGTCCGCATTTGTCTATTGCCAATAATTCCTCTATCGCCGAGTGCATTACCGAGAGAAAGACCCGCGTCCTATTCAGCGACATAAAAAGAGTGTCGCATAATATGCCGGTATTTCTCTATCCTATCTAATGGAGGAAGTCAGTCGTGAATCTCGGTCTTATGACTGGGCATTCCCTTCCTTCCTGTATTGGGAGTTCTCTAAGGCAGGATGCTTCCCCTGCGCTACATTCCTTACTTTAGGAAGGAATGGGCTCCTGTCTTCCCTTCCCTTTCTATTATGCAGTTTCTAGCTAGCAGCTATGTAGCTAGTTTCTTTGTCGTTTTCATTCCTATCCGACTAGCTAGCTTGCCTTTAGGGTTGGACCATCTTCCCTATGGATCTAGTTTGTTCCAGGTAATAAGCTGCATACCTTAAGTGCCCTGTCTTCAAGTGAGTTTGCTTCCCCTTCGCTGGAGACTGGGCTAAAAGCATTGCTCTCAAAGTCAGTAATGGTCCCAGGGCATCTTTAGTAGACGCACATCTTATTCAAGAACTGATTTTCTAATAAAATAGGTTGTAGCATAATAGGTTGTTGGAGACCCCAAGAAAGGGTTGTTCACCCTTTTGACTATCTAATAGAGGAAGTCAGTCGTGAATCTCGTTCTTCTTCCTGTTGATTCACTTCCTTCGAGTCTGCCTATCTATTAGGTTTTCAATCCTATCCCTCCGTCTGTCCTGATATTGATTCCGGTACCCCCCTGTGTTAGTCCTTCTCTTGCCCAAGAAGAAGGAATTACCTTCCCCCAATCAGCCGTATTCTTCTATCCTATGGACCGACTTCCTTTGATAGGGCTGTAGCTTCTTGTCCCACGAGTCTACCCTCGGGTGATCTCTGGGTTCGCCGTCCTTTCCCTTCTATCTAGTTAGCTAGGTAGCTGGGTAGTTCCCATTAGCTAGGAAAAAGAATTCCTCCGTCCCTTTGAGTATCCCTTAGTTCTAGTTCTATAGCAGACGCAGACGTGAGGACGCATACGTTATCTTCAGAAGAAGCCTTTCAAGGGCTAGCTCTCTCTTTGGCAAGATCGTTCATTTCTTCCTAAAGTTAGGACTTTCTACCAATCTGGGTATCCTGGGTCACTATTCAAAGATTCCATCTTTCCACCCGTCACGTCCCTTGCTTCTCTATAAACAGAGGAAAGGCAAAAGCAGGGGGCTACTTACTCAAAGAAGAGGGAAGCTACAACCTCATAAGAGGGAAGAAAGAGAGATTCTGCATGCCCCTAGCTGATCGATATAATCCATTCAGCAACGCGTGCTCTAAACCTACAGAAACCAATGCGACAGGCTACTCTCTTCATACAAGAGATTCTACGGAGCTAGCCATGCCAAGAAGAAAGCTAAGAGCATACAGAGGCAGCAGCAATGCATAGAATCGGTTGCAGCTCGCTCTTCGTCTAGAAGCACTATTCGGAGCTACATGACTCAGGGATCCAGAAAGTCCAGTGGCTACATCTAGCTATCTGAAGCTAACTTGTCCTTATACCACTAGAATAGATAAAGGAAGTTTGCAACACTACAGGTAATATATAAAATCTGACCCTTGTGCCTAGCAACAGGAAGACTAAGGCTAGCTATCCGCCTTCTCTCCCTACGGGCCTTCCATTAGTGCACTAGCAGGGAAATAGATAGGTTCACGATCCCCACCTGGGAAGCACTCACTACGCTACATAGACTTCTTTATGTTAGGCCTTACGGGCAGCATTACCGGGCTTACGCTCCTCGCTTTATGGGACCCAATCCCTACCCCGGATATGGCGTCTTGGGGACCTATTACAAGAAAGGAAGATCGGCAAAGTGGATCGCGAAAGGAAAGTTCCTACTTCGCACAAGCAGCATGACGAAGCTAAAATACTCGGGACTGGTTCTTATTCACCAGTTCCTACTTCTTCACGGGGTTCACTATCATAGCAAGTAACCAGGTTCTACTTACACCGGTCTACTTACGCGCACAAAGACAAGACGTGCAGGTCGTCTTTTTACTCGCAGGGCAGTTCCATCTAGTCTCCATCAGAGCATCAAGTATATCGCCAAGAACCATCTGGTCACAGTACATGCAGAAGAGGACCTCACACTCCTTCGGTCCTCGGCAATACCATTCCTAGATGTGGAAAACAATATCCCGCCAGATGCTCATCATGCTTTCGAACTGGTACCCGCTACCTTTGTTCCAAAACATGCATTCCCCTCCAAACCACAGCTCTCTAGCAGCAATCTAATGGTCGCCAAGATCATGTTCGAAAATGGTTTTGAACCTGGAAAAGGGATAGGTAATCGCACATATGAGACTGATTGCTTAACATAAGGCTTGCTGCTACCTTCCTGATATGCTTAAAACAGTCAGACAGTCATGCCAGCTTTCCTCTGAAACCTTCCACCAGACATCAAATTGTACTTCGATCCATCTCTGCTTTGCCCGCTACTAGCCCCGTCCCTATTCTCTTGAGAGAAAAATGAACCCTCTAATATATTCTTTGAAGGAGACTCATTCTGCTTATCAGAACCAGCATCTATAATTACTTCAACCCTTCGTTTTACACCACAACATCGGAAATGCTTATCTCCTTCCTTACTATGTTGGTATAAACATCTTGCATATCAGATAGTTCTACAGCCGAAGTAGCTCCTCCACAAATCTTTCCTCAATAAAGGCCATGCCTTCTGATCAGCCAACGCATTTTATGTCCTGCTTGATGTGATCCATATACTCCATCCAGGACTTGAATCAAGAAATTGGGAAGGGTAGCCAAGATCGGCCTATCCTACAGCCTATCGAGAGTACCTCACTAATCAATCCCTTTGTTTCTTTCGGTGACCCAAGGACCACCACAAGGCCCTATGAAAGAAAGATCCATAGTAGTCCATTTATTACCAGAAAGTGCTTTACGACAGCATTCGATCGGATGGACTTTCGCCCCTCTTCACCCAGCTCTTTCAGGAGTAGCAAGGCTGTCAATGAAAGGTATCCAGAAAGCACAGTAACTGCTATGAGATAGGAGCCCTCTCACCTAATACCCGCTACTAAGGATTGAAAGTAGCACAATCCGCTATAGGGGCAGAACTACAGATCTACGAATAGCCGCGGGCAAGCAAGTAGCTAGCTTCCACCTTACTTAACAGCAAGGCGCGAAAGCACCCTGCAAACAAGGGAGTTCTTCCTTAGAAGGGCTTTCATTAATAGAAGGTTCCCGCTCGGACCCGTAACAATTAGGTCCTTGGCTAACTTCATCTATTCTAACAAGAACAACTTCATCTGGGACAGAAGCTGGAATTGGAATCATTTCCTCTTTCTTTGGTCTTTGCCCTTTGTAGGACCATTGTTGGCATCTGATTCCTACTAGACTAGTGATCCTGCTTGACACGAAAGATGTCTGATTTTCTTAAACAGCCTTCTCATCGATCTTTCTCATTCTCCTGCCTTCAGGTAAGTACCTAACTAAGCGCATCTATCTACGAGAAAGTCCCGGTTAGAATGCGAAGTATCTCAGTGCTCCAGTATTGAATGAAAGGAATGAGAAATTAGGGTTAGGAGGCGAGGAAGAAAGAGTATAGTAGGGGATTAGAACGCACGGGATTCGTTTAAGGCGTAATCCGAATCCAAGAAGAATGGATAGCTCGTGGGATTGACTGGTATTCGCTTCGTTTGCTCTTCTTCTTCGGACACATTTGGCATGGTGCGTATTTACATATTATATAAGTAGTGGGCTCCCCTTTTTAATAAAAAAGTAAGGATTAACGGTTCCCTTTGTTTCTTTTCTGACTTTTCAAGGTGTATTTCTTCCTTCATGTATCCTTGCGTAAGTGAGTAGTATTGAAGCGTAAGTATCCATCTTTGATCTTTTTAAATCGTGGGTACCGAAAAGAATGGAATGTGTTGCATTCCTACGCCCAAAAAGTCCCATGTCTTTCTTGGTTGGACCAAGGCAATTACTACAATGATTATGTGTGTCGGATAGTATTTCGTCTCCGAGGCCTAAACAGCGAGATTCGAATCGGAACACCAATCCATATTGTGATTCAAGGCCCTCGGCCTTTCAATACAAACTTAGCTGTCTAAGCGAGTGGTTTGAGTCTACAAGAAAGGTACCCCACCTTTCCCTCTTTCTGTTCTTTCGCTCTGTCCAATCGTGTTAAACATAGTGAGAGAGCACATTCATCAACTAGTTGTAGTCTAGCGAATCGGATCTTTGACAGACGGAGTACAGAGAATCGGCTGTTGCAAGCTGCTGTCCAAGGCAGGGCGGCTAGTAAGCAAGTTGACTCAGGTAGGGGGAGAGTCTATTGAGCTCCAGGTTTGGCTTCGATAAAGTAAGATCCTCACGATCCGGCATTCATAAGGGCAGAAGCACAGGCGAGAGGGAAGTTTGTTTGACTTTTCTATTTTCATAGGCAAAACGAACCCAAAGAAAGGGCATAGGCAGCTCCGTACGATCGGTTCACATCCTCCGCAGCCGCAGCTCTCATAAATAACTTATACAGATAGAAAGAAGTTGCTCGGAAGATTGCCTTTCCTTCGCCGCAGTGGGCATTCTCCGCTAGTTATCGATTTCGTCAGGAAAAGGCTCGCAATGGCTCTTGCTTGATTAGTGAAAACGTGAGCCTGCCCCTGACGGGGTTCTGGTTCCAATTCCGATTAGAACAGCGTGCACTGGATTAGTGGGAAAGGGAAGTCCTCCCCATGAAATTGAGAATCTCAGGCCCACTTCTAAGCGCGAAGAAAAGAATTGGATCGCGAGTTAGAGGCTTTTGGCCAGTTCAAGGTCAGCCCTCACCCCGAAAGATCGACTTTAAGTATAGGTTGGTTGCTAAGTTTCTCATTGGATCACTTGAAATGTACTCTGTTATTTCAGGTTCTTTCTTTGGTTCCAATTAGTTCTGAAGTGCTCCTTTACTCGTTATCTTTGCTTCCCAGTCGGTAAACAAGAAGAATTTCCTCTGAAATGGATGGAGATTCGCTGGATCCTGTATATTGATTTGTGTGTAGTATACCGGTCAGGAGCAAAAAATGTTCATACTCCATGATGGATCCCGTATTCTGTTGTAACAATGTCCTTCTTTCGGATAGGAAGAACTGACTGCTTTTGTTCGGATGAGACTACTTTGTCAGGTTAAGCGCCTGTGACCGAGTTCATAAGCGCCTGAGTTTTGTTCCGGAGAAACGGATCAGGAAAGCAAAGCTAACCTCAACACAAAATGCAATTTGGAAAGTCTAAATATTTACGAAAGAATCCTTCATGAATGCATTTCCTATCTTCCCGGAAAGGTCAAGTTGAATACTAAAAAACCTGGTGAAAGACCTTGGTTTTAATCCTCGGGTATCGACGGAATCCCATTCGTTTGAAACAAGGATAATACCTATACTTGGTAATTGATTTTATCTGGCTACGTATCTCACTTCCTCAGCAACCGGTAAAAAGTAGATTCATCAAGATCGGAAGGCAAGATCGCAGTGCTCCTGTGGTGAAACTGCAGGATAAAGATAGGAAAAGTGGTGCAACGAATCCCGGTTGAAGTTAAAAAGAATTTTCTAATGTCTTATATAGGTTACAAGGACTCCTTTCTTTCCAATTCTCCTAGTTCCGAGTGAGGAATTCGAAGACAAAGAAGAAAATGAAAAAACAGAGATTTTGAGATGCAGGTTCTCGCGGACGCAATTCCATCCTCCTTGTTCTACCCCGTCCAGACAGAACTAGAACATAGGTAGTGTTAACCGCCAACAAGAGGAGCTGGCGCAGTAGTGGGAGTCATTTTATCTCTTCTTGATGATGGACAAGGCACGGGAGCACCCCCAACATGAGATCTTGAGCTTGACTCATCGATGGAAAATCTATCTTGAGACTCTTTCTCGCCCCGCCTAACATCTCTCATTCCTTTTCACACCCCTTTAGCGGCTTCACCTTTCGAATTACGTATTTTATTAGAAATGTGTCTTCTTTCTTGCTCTTCACCGCCTACATCGACGGAACTTCTGAACTCAAGTCCAGATCTGCTTTGTCGCGTTCCTCCCCTTCTCCTTCGCTGACTAGACTCGTGCCCACTCCACTGTCGATGAAGAATGCTTTTCGGGCGTAGAAGCTTTCCTTAACTAAAGCATTCCCTTTCTCCGTTCTGTAGAAACTGGAGCATTTCATTTCTTTACTTGACCGGACCAATTCATATATAATTTCTATTGAGAAGGATTCGCAATTGCATCACCCATTGTCTAATTCGTTTCGTAGCTTATTGGCCTGAGATTCGATCTTTCTCCTTCGACGGAGCCTAGCTTTCTGACTGGGCAAGCAGCTCCTACCGAATTCGCTCCTAGACTGCTTTCAAGGTTCACTACGGACAGCAGGGACGGAAACTCCTACTGGCATTCCTCGTTACTTGACTGACCCACAATCCATTGAATAAGTTCAGTTCAACCTGAGATTCCATTTCTACAGAACGGAGAAAGGGGAGAGCGGGGAAGTAGTTGAGTAAGTCAGTTCAGTGTTCAAGCGGATTGGCAGTCAAGTAAGGATAAGATCTATCTCAAGTAGGAAAGGAGTGAAAGTCAAGGCCCTGGAATTCAGTTCCGTAGGGAAATCAAGATACTCGTATTCGTCTTTTCAGACAAGAGCTCCTAGGCAAGCAAAAGAGAAACGGAAAGCGATTCACCGGATTGACTGACTGAATAGGACAGATGCGAGCGATAGACGAGAGTTGACCGAAGACCGTAGACAGCAACTGATTCCAAGAAGGGAATTGCTATCGAAGCGCTCACCGGCAAAAACAGACAATATACCGATCGGGAAATAGGACGAGAATTTCATAAAGAAAAAAGTGAGCCTTAGGAATCCTTGTCCCACTCGGAGGGATATACTAGTGCGATTATCCCCCACGTGCGAGGTTTAGGTAAAGGCCTTACTCTATTCCTAAAGTCAGGAATAGCGGCCTTGAGGAAAGCAGCTTCGCTTCCTTACTTTAGCTCTTCTTCCTTAAGGAGTTTAGCTTCAAGTTACAAAGAAGAAAAAGAAGGATTCGGGAGATTGTCCTCTATTGGTATTGAAATAGTCTGATGAACTCATCATGCTAGCTCGTGGAATCAAAAGGGTAAGAAGTCCTTAATGCACTTCCAGTAGACTAAGGAGTACCACTCGGGCCCCATACTCAAATGGGTCCCTTCGCTCAACTAGTCAAGCTAAACCAAGACTATCTCCCTACCTAACAAGCGCAGGACTGGTCTGTCCCGCTGAGGCGGGCTTGCTAAAGATGAGGAACAAAACCAAGTCGTGAACTGAGAACCGAAGTCTTGAACTGATTCGAATCCTGGAATTCTCACTGGGTTTGACTTCTTACATGGGATTGAGTTTGATGGCTAACCTGGAGGGTTGAACTCCAACAAGGTCGTGCTAGAAGTTCGTTGCTTGGCGTCTTGCCCACTTTCTCTTAGTTCGCGTCTTGAACGCCTTTCGAGTCCACCAATTCGTAATAGAATAGGCGAGTCAAGTTACGGGCAAGTGTGAGTCGGAATTCCATTCTTCTTCCTTGTTATTAAAGAATTTGTGTTTTGGTCAATGGAAGAGTTGGTTGGAAGATACCTACTCGAGGAGGGAGGGGAAGGCATGCCGGCTGCTGCAACCTCTTGGATTGAGACGAGGCGGTCGATAGGTAGGCCGGAGGGACGTTGAATAGATGCGGCACCCAAGGCATTCATTCCCCAAGCATCGGTTGCATCCATGGCTTCATCAATCGAATCAATCCAATCAGCAAAGAGCAAGTTCCATATGAAATAGCTAGTAGAGCAAAAGTCGGTGTGTAATAGCTTTGACGCTATCTTATAAACTACTTGAAACTCGCTTACACGGTTCGCAACCATCTATCTCAAAAAGCACCCATCGTAGCTGGATGGACCGACCGCAGACGGGGAAGGCAACGCTGGACCGAGAAAAGAGAGACGACACTTCTTACAAGATCAACTCGTATCGGAATTAGCATAGAGGCACCAAAGAGGAAACCTTTCTCAAAAACAAGCACCCGTTTCAAGATGCAATGAAACTTCCTTGCAGCCCGTAGCAGAACAGGAGAGATCAATCCAACAAAAGAAGAAAGGATACAACCAACGCTGGACCGACCCCAGACGGATCAGGTTAAGAAAGGTTTCTAACTTAACAAACAAAGAGCACCGGCCCCCTTGTGTCCAAATTGGTATATCGTGGAAAGCGAACTATTCATTGCTTCTGCTCTTCTCCACGATCGGCAAGCGTCACGTTCGGTCTAGCTAACTTTTTTTACTAGTCAGTCTGTCTTGTTGTTGTGGAACCAGCCAAGCCCAGTGAACCAGTCGATCCAACTTCGAGTCGGAGAGCTATTCACAACCAACGGCCTAAGAAGCTAACAAGGGCAAGTAGAACTAGTTGCGCCATACCATAAAGGGCTAGTCGCATCTGCCTTCCGTCGCCTTTGTCCCTATAAGTAAGGCACGGCATTAGCTTCTCTAGACTCGTAGGCAGCATCATCTCTATCAGCTAGTTAGCTAGCCGCAACTAGTTCATGTATCTTGATGGAGATGCCAAGCTCTGGTGGCGGACCAAGATGGAGGACATTCGGAATGGTCGATGCTCGATCAAAACGTGGGACGAGTGAAAGGCAGAGTTGAAGGCTCAATTCAATATTCAATTCAAGTCTACCTACTTTACTTGCCTTTCCTGCCCCCTCTCTAAGGCGTGAGGCTCGTTATTCTTTCTCGTGAGCTAGGTTTAAGAGATCAGTTCCCTGTACTGGACGTTGTTGAGATAAAAGGTCCAAAAACCTCTATCTATTAAGAAAAGGCAGGACGAGAACCTCGTTACTACCTTTTCAACATATAGATGTAGGACAGGGTTCATCCATTTAGATTGTATACTTTAAAGACTTGAAACCCAACCCAACACCCGACTGCGGGCAATCCACAAATGGACGTGATCTTTTTCGGTGCTTACAGACCGTATTCCCCTTTCCGGGCCTTGCACTCACTCATGTCCCCAAGGCAAGCCAAAACCTACTCCTAACAAGTTGCTGGATCGAAGTAGGACATTCTCCATCCGCCCGCCTGCAGCAGAGGGGGTTCGATTCCCGTTATACGCGATGTGGCGAAAAAGACTGATTCAACGAGATATGCCTTGCCTGCATTAAGATTTAAAACTTGTCGTCTACTTTCAGGAAATGTTTGGAACAGAGAACTTACTATAATACAACGCCGCATTCTCCGAAGATTGAGGAACAAGAAGAGATCTATTAAGAGAAAGATTTATCCGAGAGAAAATCTTAACAGTTACATCCAATCACAAACTACACGAAAGTTGCCCCTTTTTCATGGGGATTTACCCATCACAGAGATGCACAGAGGAACAGAACGCACTTCATATATCCCTTTTCCACTCAATCCAGAAACAAGATCGGACGTTATTCCGGTTCGTCTCCATTTTTGTGAAACTATTCCTCAAGCAAGGCAGCCGATAAGTCATCGAAGGGTTTGTGTGAATAATGGAATAGTTAGCATTACTCATTTGAAAGTCTCCCACGGTGATATAATCTCTTTTCAAGAAAATGATGGGAGAACCCGCGGTGAAGAAATAAGGAGATCTTTCTATATCGAAATATCAGTTGAAAAAATCATAGGAAAATTCCTTGATCACCCGGTAAGAATGTGGAGAAGAACCAAAACAGAATGGTTCCGCCTACTCAAAACTAAGAGGGGATGCCGCCTACTACTAAAATCCCGGTTTTTGCAACAGTTGCGTTCTTCTATGCAAGAAGAAGACTTAGAAAGAACAAAGAAGTTTGGATCCGAAAAAGTATGCTTAGGCAGTTTCTTCGCTGAGCACAACAGAATGAAGAGGAATTTGTATCATTTCAAATCCCTATTCTTATCGAAGAGAAGGAACGAGAAAAACCGAAATCTTCCTACTCGAACAAGAAGTCCTATAGTTTACAACTCTTCTTTATATAGGAAGTCGACCTATTGCTCCGCATCCCCCCATCAGTTTACTATGAAGAGAAAAATGAAAAGGATCGAACTACCTACTCATTATTCGGAGGTGAATCATAGAACACCAAAAGCTGTGGTATCTTATGGACCTAACATAGGTCACATCCCTCACGACATAAGATTGAAAGATCCAAACCTTCTTCTTTGTAGCGGAAACGGACGTGGCCAAAACATATAAAGATCGGCGTAATCGCTCATAGGGACATTTCTATCCGGATAGAGGATAGTCTAGATCGATTCATAGATAGATCTCTCTCCATATAGATAGGTATCCCCGTGGATAGAGATAAAGATAGGGATCCATCTAGATCTTGATTCACTATTTCCATTTTTTTTCTTGATTCTGATTGATTGCCTTTTTTTTTTGACGACAAGTTTTAAATCTTAATGCAGGCAAGGAAACATCGTTTTTCAATTATTACTTGCTGGGTCGGAGCGTAGACGAGCGAGCAGAGCCCAGGAAACAGGGAAGCCCGTCATAGAGCAGTCGACTAGAAGTAGAAGACTGCTGGCCTGAGAGAAGGCGGCCTCTCTCGGGAAACATGGCCCAATTTCTCTTCTTTCTTTTTGATTTCGGGTTTCTTTATTTTATCAGGGGCCCTGAACGCTAAAAGGTGGGGGAGAAGGAAGCCGAACCTCTGATCGACCTGGACACATAAAAGATTCTCGGCGTCGAGAGATTTGAGATTCCGTAAGTAACTCAGTGAGTGCTTTCTAAGAATGGCTTGGAAGAAGAAAATGAAATAAGAACAACCGCGCTGGTCGTACTAGATCGACTTTCATGCTGGAGTAAGAACTAGCATGAAAGTTCCATTTCAGGGAAGAACGACGTACCATGATACTTTCTGTTTTGTCAAGTCCTGCTTTGGTCTCTGGTTTGATGGTTGTACGTGCTAAAAATCCTGTACATTCCGTTTTGTTTCTCATTCTAGTCTTTCGCGACACTTCCGGTTTACTTCTTTTGTTAGGTCTCGACTTCTTCGCTATGATCTTCCCAGTAGTTCATATAGGAGCTATAGCCGTTTCATTCCTTTTCGTTGTTATGATGTTCCATATTCAAATAGCAGAGATTCACGAAGAAGTATTGCGCTATTTACCAGTGAGTGGTATTATTGGACTGATCTTTTGGTGGGAAATGTTCTTCATTTTAGATAATGAGAGCATCCCATTACTACCAACCCAAAGAAATACGACCTCTCTGAGATATACGGTTTATGCCGGAAAGGTACGAAGTTGGACTAATTTGGAAACATTGGGCAATTTACTTTATACCTACTATTCCGTCTGGTTTTTGGTTTCTAGTCTGATTTTATTAGTAGCCATGATTGGGGCTATAGTACTGACTATGCATAGGACTACTAAGGTGAAAAGACAGGATGTATTCCGACGAAATGCTATTGATTTTAGGAGGACTATAATGAGGAGGACGACAGACCCACTCACGATCTACTAAAGGGAAGTAGCTTGATTGGTTCGAATCCAAGTCGTGAGATGGCAGTGATCTTTAGCCGATCATGGCCATAATGTGCCGTTTTCTTCGGATTCATTAGAACCTTCTTTTTCAGAGCGAGACTCTCCAGGGTGTTTAAATAGTTTCAAGTCAGCAGGTCAAGCAAGGGATAAAAAACCAGCTTTCGCTTCCTCTCCTTGTGCAGAGCTTCCCTTCCTTCGCTAACTCGCAGCTCGCCTCTTAAACTTGGGTTGGGACAACTTGGATCGATTTCCTCAAGACTGGACTCCCCGCAGTATCTTAGCGAATAGGAACCCAAAAAAGTAGTAGTGGTTCAGCGTCCGAGCTGTTCTTCGTCCCGTTCCCAGCGGAAGGGGGATAAGAGCACGGTTGCGAGCGCAGCTACTTTTGAATGAATCTGCTAATCCTGTCTTTGTTCCCGGGCACTCCTTCCTGTAACCAACTCGAAGGAAGTCTTACCGAACAGACATAGCAGTAGACTGAGATTAGTCCCGACCGGCAGGTAAACAAGGAGTGGTGCGCCGCGGCTAGCCTTCCTGAATTAACTACCCCCGAAACAAGTCCCCGGTCAGGGGGACAAGCCAGCATCGGCCGAGCAGAGAATAGAGAAAGGTGGTCGGAACGATCAGCTGATCCTACGCCGAGGATGGAATCTTGTCACTTGAAAAAGTCAAAAAAGAAGAGATAGACTGAACTTGACAGCTTTCACTGCGCCTTCGCTACGCTGCTAAATAGCCTTACTATTCATCTGATTCCGAAGCAAGGGCGGAAGCCGGCCACTTACTTAGAGAACAGGTCCCCCCCTTTCAGTTGAAGAAAGGAGTAGGTTCTTTGCAACCGAGCTGGGCGAATCAGGTAAGCGTGTGTACGCGCGACTAACGGAATAGAAAAGGTTGTTTTCCGTGCCAACAAAGAAACTGAAAAAAAGTTGTGAATGAATCATACGATTAAGCAGTCGATTCTGATCTTGATCCGGGATGGTGAAGAAGGTATCCCCACCGGGGGAACCAGGAAGGAGACCCCTTGGAGGATTAGAAACTTGACTCCCAAGCTCGGAAAAAGGAGGGGAAGCCCATGAACTGACTCCTAAGCAAGGTCAGGTCTCCTCGTGAGGTGAACTAAGCAGATAGCTTTTAATTGGGAAGTCAAGAATGAGTACAGAGCAAGCGGTAACTCTCCGAAGAAAGGAATCAGTACCGTAAACAGATCCCCCTTGCAGGGGAAATGGATAGAATGATAGGCGGGGTACAAAGAAGCCTAAGGACGGGACGAGCATCATAGCAGTCTTCAGAATCGTAGAAAGGAAGCAAGCAAAGTCACTCTCAAGCTGTAACTGCCTACAAAGAAACTGAAAGTTGTTGATTCATCATACGATTAAGCATTGGATTCTGATGCGTATCGCGGAAGTAGACGAGTCAAAGACGATCTTGACAAGAATAGAGTCAGTCCTCCTTTCTATCAATGGGCGGACTAGTATGACTAGAATGCCCTGCAAATAACCAAAAGGAAATAAGGAGAATCCGGTCTACTCGTCAGGAGAACAAGAACCCTCAGTTCGGAGGTCTTCGTCTGATTTTACTTCCCATTTTTTTTCTCGGCTTTCTCCTTTTTTTCTTCGGCTCACGAGAAGCTAAGCCAGTAACTAAAGCGCCCGCAGATCTATCCATAAGGTAGCTCCACGACAAATCGAATGAAACCTGGCGAAAAAGAAGTGAACACTCTAATGACTATTAAAAGGCTGGCTCGCCACTCAAGCGTTTAGATAAGGAAAGCTTTGTTGACGAAATGAAAGGGTATAGGTGAAATGCAAGCAGCATTAGATAGAAGGTTTCTCTCTACCTGGAAAAAGAAGTCGAGGGAAACTCTCTGATACCTGTCATATGCTTATAAGTACATACCTTAGTTATACCGGAGGCTTCTGTTCTAGTTCCATGGTTGTGAGAGGTTTCTGTCTTTCTTACCTGCTTTGGAATTGGATCTTGGTCTATTTGAGATTGTTCGTTTTAATAGTGATTTGAATAACGAAGAACACCACTTCTTCGCGCAAGTCAGAAGAGGCTACGGGATTCGTAGCCTTATGAGTCGTTCGGACCTCGCGTTCATGATATCTACAACCTTTTGAAAGGCTCTTCTGTATGTGAACAGGAAAGATAGATTGAAGGTACGCTCGCTTGCTGTCTTGTTCTCTGTCGCGAAGATCGGTTTTTATTCGGAATATAGGGCCTTAGTAGGAACCATAAATCTGTTCTTATTCTTTTCAATTCCCTCGACAGCTTTGAAGCAATTAAAGGGAAGGCCGAAGAAAATAGTTCCAGTCCTTCGGCCTTCCCTTTGTCATCCTTAGGTTATTGGCGGATCGGTTTCAGTCTTTATGAATTAAACATGTCTCCTCATAGGAAGATTGTACGCCTCCTTGATAGTGGCAAGACCCAAGGTAGATCGGCTCATCAAGAGTAGTCGCCTAGACACCGGTGAGGCATCTACACAGACTCCCTAAATCATGAACCGTTTGGCGAATTCGCACGCCCCGGTCCAATAGACCTCTCTGACTGAGGGAACTAGCAATAGAAGTGGGGCAAGACATCTGAGTCAACAACTTCTTTATTCATAGAATAGGTTTCTAACAGAATGGGGGGCTATTTATCCGAAAGTGAGGACACCGTCCCTCTTCTCTGGATCTGGCATTCCTGTCCCAGTATGAAAAGATGAACTCTTTCCCTCCTTTCGTTTTGTCCCCAGATTCTTCCCCCAGGGGGTGACTTTGTTCCAGGCACTAAGCGTGATACCTTTTTTGGTCTTGTAGTTCCATAAGTAGGGTGAATGTCAAAAGGAGATGAGAGATAAGCGACTTTCCATTTTTGATTATTAAAGAAGAAGGTGCTGCTGGTACTAAAAGAAAAGCTTGCTTGGTGAGGTTGTGCAACAGAACAAGATAGCGAGAGTGAAAATAATAACCACTCGAATGTGGATGAGAGCGAGACCGAAAGCATGGGTGCTAGCCCTAGATTTGTGGGGGAGTGGAAACAGACCTGAGAAACTGAAACAGAGAAGTGGAGGAGTGTCGGTAAGGGAAAATGTGGCTAATGCTATCCAACTAAGGGTACTGGTCCTGCTCGCTTTGGTTCTGCTCCTGTGGTGACCAAGAAGCAGGAGCTTGAGCTCAACCAGCCGTTGATAATCACTTTTTCCCAATCGGGATGGGGATTCCGGTCCGGTGTAGGGTGCAGCTCCACATGCTCTATCGCTTCCAGCACCCCACTTGGACTCCCCTTCTGCCTTTGTTCAATATTCCTACCTTGGATTTGGAAATGAAACTACAGCCCTAGCTCCAAGATCTCAGTTTGGTTTCGCCAGATACCTCTTTCTCTTAACGAAACAGAGCTTTTGTCGGGTCAGGTCCCCACCCGAACTACCCATCCCCTTTGTTGATGAATCTTTTGTATCGAACGAAAGCCTCATATCCCCTAGCAGAAGCCTTATCCCGTGGAGTCCCATAAAGAGCAGAGTAGACAGTACACGTAATGGTCCGCCAGGAGCGAATCCAAGGGCTCAGCGATCGGATAAACCTTGATGAGAATACCAACCCTCTCCCTTTGTCATTTACGGAAGCAGGAATATAAAGGAATAGCCCTGCCCACCATATGAAAGTCGCCGTCAGTCTTTGCTCTCTCTGGATCAGTCAGAAGTCACAGGGTCTCTCCCAGTAGTGGAGTAGTCCCACCCATAAAGAGCATAGTTCCAGTAGTGGGTCATCCATCGTAGTAAAGGAAAGGTGCGCAAATGCTTTGAAGCAGGAATAGCAGACCGTGAAAGCACTTGCTCGGTCCGGGTAAGCCCCTTTCCCCGATCGCTTCGATACGAAAGCAAGGTAGGGTTCTTCGCTCGATATGATTCACCCGGTACCTGGTATTGGATCAAAGGCATAAGAGATCTTCCCCTGCCCTGTCTTAGTTGAGAGTCACGGGGGAAGTCAACTATAGGGCTATTCCCGTTGTTGTCTTCTTTCAATAATGCTTTGTTGATCACCGGGCACAGCGCTGCGAGAAAGAGAGACGCATTTTGAAGAAAGAGCTTTCCCCTTTCGCTACACGAACCAAGGGCAATTCCAATTCCAAAGAAGTGACATCGGAATATGAACCTCGAATCCAATAAAGAGAGCCTTTCTGCAGTCATGACGACTTGCTCTGCCAAAAGAGCTCCCACCGTGAAACCTACTGCTAAGTATGGGAAGAGCACCGTGCCTATCCCTATCTCTGCTTCTCCCGAGCCGAGTGTCCACTTTTCCCCACAACGTCGATTTGGATTGGAACTCGAAATCGAAGTTCCTCCTTCGAGGAAGTAAGTAATGTAAGGATCGGCCTCTCTTAGGTGGTCAACGTCCGAAAGGTATGAATTAGTAGTAGATGGGCCCCTTCCGTCTTTGAAACTGCCTGCATTCGCTATTTACTCTTGATGTGGGCTCAAGCGTCAGCGCTAGATCTGGATCTGGCATTCCTGGCTAAGTATGCACTTCCGGGAGGGAATTCAAGCTCAAGGTGGCAGAAGGCAGCAGCAGGAAAGGTAGGAACAAAGGGGAAAGTACTCCTATAGCACGAACTGGGGGCATTAAATAGCTAAGCCAATGGACGGGAACGCTGCCTGACACTAGAAGGCTTTGGCGCTCTTTCTCTGTCTTCCCGCGGCTCTTGAGTCATGAGATAATGGATGCACCGATCATGACGGATTGAGAAAAGCTAGAAATGACTCGTTCGGCGCTTCCTAGGTGAACTTGATTGGTCGTTCTTCGAATTCTATTTCCATTGATTGACTCAACTGACCCATGACGAACCCTATTGATACGATCTGAACTTTGGGTTTGGTTCTGCAGAGCAGCATTCGAACTGGAGTCAGTCGTACGTACCATAACGGGGGGCATTGCTGCGCTTAATATAGAATTCACCTGGGGCGATTAGTTTCGATTTTCTATTCGCAAGGTTTTCCCTTTGTGACCTCTGATTACTCACCTCATCTTATCTTATACGAAATTCTTTGTGAACCCATCACGAGGAGTCTAGTCGAAGCCATCACGAAATCAATTATGAGAAGTGTAGCACTGGCGAAAGACTCTCTTTTACTTTATTTCTTTGCATTTTTTTCTGCTGCTTCAGGGAGTGGCTACATGGCTTAGGCAGGATAGATCAGAACTCACCAAACGCCATCGTATAGAAGAAGCCAAGATGAATCTCCACTTTGTTCCATCAGCGGAAGAGATTGAAACGGATCAATTCTTGTCTCCTGGAATCAATCGGAACTGTCACTTAATGAATGCACCGATTTCCAAGAAAATAATTGGCAATCAATGAGAAATGATGGAGAAACACAAGATCGGGTGTTCTGTCGTTTAATGCCTGCTTGGAAGAGAGAATTGGGAGATCCTAGGCATCCTAGGTCTTCCCGCTCCTGCGCTGTCTGTGATATCTCTCTACCGCGACTGACTAACATTCGCCTCCAACCATCTCCTTTCATTCCTACGAAAAATCAGGAAATTAACGTCGACAATATGGTGATGTTCCTGCCGGAAGGGTCACTGCTGGAAAGCCTTAAGCAATCCCTGGAAAATCTTCTATTTCTTTCAGTCGAAGCAGCCATTGAAGCTATGGGCATTGCGTTGGTTAGGTGACTTCTAGGGCTTTGAACCTCAGTCCCTTATGCATCTCGCCAACCGCTGAAGGGTTTGGTGCTCGGTTGAATGCTCCTAGTTGTAAGATTTGGATCTCCGATTGGTCCCCTTAGGGAATAGGAGTGGATATGGTAGTGTACTCCCCGGAGTATGCCGATTGAGGTGGGGAGAGAGCCAAGATGGAAGAAGGGCAAAGTGGCTCGAATGCCAGTTCCGATATGCCGATCAAAAGGCAGAAAGAGATGACCGAGAAAGGTATGTAAGTGAGTGCAATGGTTCTCCCTCATCCTATAGTAGGTCCCCACTGAAAGCTCTGGGAACGCCTTGATGTTCTTCCATTTTGCCATGTCTTCTTCCTCCCGATTGACATAGTTCACGTTCTCCAGCCACTGAAGTCTAAGGAATAGGGTGAAAGAAGCTCTATTCCCACTAGGTTCGAGGAAAGGTTTCGCGAAACATAATTGGTTTTTATCCGGCATGGCCCTGTAGAAAGGGGCTCTTCATGAAATAGACCAATCGCATCATCCGTTGTATCAATTCACTTGTTTTGGGAAAGAAAGGGAAACCTACTCTTTCTCGATAGAATAGAACATTCAATGAAATTCTTTCTGGGATGATATCTTTCTTTGTTGGAGCTAGAACTCTCCCACTAGAAGACTGGTCCCAGTCAAATTGTCTTGTCTTCCCTTGTTGTCAGGGTCGAGCGGAATACCTCCACCCAACCAAAAGTCAAAGGCTAGTGAATCGCTCAGGCTAGGTCGACTGATAAAGAGTAAGAGTCGTCTCCAACGGCCAGTAAGCCGTGCCCTTGGTTTAACCAAACACCCTATAACCTGCATCACCTAGACCTAATAACGCATTTCCATTAGTTATTGAAAACGTATTACGAATAGTGTACAGACCAAGAGCGGTGCGACGACACATCATGAGAGCGGCCATGGAAATTGGAGACAAATCCACACGGCCAAATTCCACGAAGAATCGCTTAGCAAAGTCAAAGGCCCCCGACTTCGATATCAGCGATTTTGATGTTGATATCTGACTTTCTAGGTCGGAGAGGATCTGACGAGACTCCTCAGCAACCTTACTATCAGTGATGACGACATCGTCACCGAGGATAGCATAGGATTTAAACAACCTGTCGGTATATACCCTTTCAGCTGCAACCCACACAAGAACATGGTGAGAGAGCTTAATGAATTGGGGGGGGCCACGATGCGTGCTAGCCTAAGGGCTGTCCCACAGTAAACATAAAGTAAAGTAGCGTGCTTTTCTCGTTGGGCAAGTCCAAATCTAACTAAAGCCAAGGCCAGCGGTAGTTCAATCTCGGTTGATAGGAATAGACATCCATATCATCTTCTAGCGTTCTTGCATCCGCCTATTCCTCTTTCTTATGCGCTCTTGCCTTCAGGCGTGGGTGCTTGCTTTTGCTTGGCTTAAGGATAGACCAGACCTAGCAGCACGCACCTTCCTTGTGCTGAAAGGTGAGAAAAGGTCTCTCGAGCCAGGGTTGGTTCTAAGAGCAGCTAGTACATAAAAGGTAGTCAAAGAGGTTCTCTTACTTACCCAGACCCGCAGCGTGCTTCTGTTTCCTGTTCTTTCAAGACCTCCCGCACTAACGATAAGAAGTTAGGGTGGTCAGCCCAATAATTTCAAAGAAAGGCGATCTTAGCCGAGGCATCTCCGCCACCTTGACTACTACAGGAGAGTGGTCTGAAACTCCGGCTGTCAGGAAGGTGGCATGCGAACCTGAGAATCTATTCTCCTACTCTGGCTTAACCTTAGTTGGCCTGGGTATTATGCAGGAAATGAAATGTGTGTTCTGTGGGCTGGGTGTGGAGAATTTTGACCACTTGTTTTTTCTTTGCCCCTTTTCTGAGCGCATTTGGCTCATGTTATGGGATAGATGTAACTTGCCTGGGATTAGTGGGATTTTGTTGGATCTTATTCAGGCTATGGCCTCTCCTTTCAAAGGTCAGTCTTTTTGGTAGCTAAACTTATGCTTGCAGCTGCTGTGTATGCAATCTGGCATTTCTTTCATGCCAGGACAGGGTAAGAGTAGAGATTTCCCTCTTGTGGTAAATGAGATAATGTATTGGGTTAGGGCGAAGATTCACTCATCCAGTCTATTCACATCTCAGGGTATATTCGGTTGTGCATGCTATCCTCACTTAGGTCCATATCGAAAAGAGAAATTACAGCCTCAATCTACTTTGTTTTTCTTGGTTATAGTACTATACACAAAGGCTACCGGTCTTTCGATCCTTCTGCAAGTCGACTGTACATCTCTCGTCATGTCATTTTTTATGAGAACTGCTTTCCGTTTCAGAAGCAAGTCGATTTTCCTACTTCTCCGATCAGTACCACTGTCACCTCCATTCTTCCTATGCCTCTCATGCTACTAATTAGTTCATCTTCTTCGGCACCAAGACCCTGACGAGAGAGGGGCGAGGCACAAGAGGATGTACTGGGCCAACCATGATCCTTTTCGAGCAGCTCTTTCAACTGCCGCCTAATCTCCTCATTGGCCAATGTCGACGTTCTGTAAGGCCGGGTAAGAAAGACGGCTCCCTGTGTGAGTTCAATCGAGTGTGCTCCAAGCTGCTACGGGCTTTCAATCCAAATACTGTGAGGCCTATAAAGGGATTCCGTTCCTAAGGTCAGGTGTAGTTGCTGCAGCATATCTTCATCGAACTATGGGCAGTTCCATCTATCAAAAGATGGAGTTTGAATCCTCGAACGTCAATTACGTCATTGACAGAAGAAAATGCAATCTCAAGGCTTCAAATTCAAAGTGGCCAACAGAAACAGAATACGCGAAGGTGCCTATCTTTGAGGCCCCAGGTTTGTCCGGTTAACCGGGTGACCTATGAAAGAACTCTTTCTTAATGGAAGTAGAAGTCGCCCTTTCTCCAGATGGTTCTTTTGTGGCTTTCCTTTCTTTGATTGAGGAATTCCGCCCCACGTGAGTGCTTTTGTTTATTTGAATAAGAGAGGTCTCTCGCGCCGGCTGCTAACTCAATAAATAAGTTATTTTGCTTCCCCGCCTCTTCCTAAATAGAGGATTGGGTTATATAACCCCTCTAACCCCAAAGAATGATTCAACCTGCCTATCGTCAGTATCCAGACGATTCTTAATAGGATTCTATTTCATGAATTGTAGGTGCAAAAGCGTCTACTCTCATTGAGGTAAGTAAGCCCGGCTAGCCCGATATTGAGGTAAGCCCCCGATATCCCGATGCTATTAGGAGCTCTTGTTGATGTCTATGAAAGCATGGGAGCTGTCTTCTTTGAGAGCTCTATTTGCTCTAGAAGCTGCTGGCCTACTGGATGGGAGAGAAAAGAAAGAAGATGTTAGGAGGATAATGATTCTTCCAACCCCTCAAACTGAAACTTCAACTCGCGTAAAGGGAGAAAGAGAAGAACTGGAAATGGATATACTCGATGAAATGTTGAATGAAAATCGCAACTACTGGTACAATTGATACATACGGGTACTACTGGCCCACTATCGCTAGACGGAATGACACTCTTGTTATACAGAATCACACTAGCACTCTTAGCTCTTTAGCTATTACGCTTGGTAGTAAGGCGAGGAATGATAGCAAGAGTGCTTTACGAGAAAGAACCCTTTACCCTTTTTCTCTTTGACCTTGACCTAGCCCTTGCTTTGCTCGTTTGACGCCTTGACTGGCTAACTAAGAGACTAGTCCCCTTCCTCTTGAACCTCCTTATCTACATCTATGGCACCTGCTACATCTGGTCAAAGCACCCCTATCCAAAAGGCACATTTCATCATAGGGTGAGGAGGTAACCTTGGCTGACGTATGTATCACTACTCATATCAAAGTAGGCCATCCACCATATAATCCACCTGCTTTGCCTGCTACTCATCCTGTGCCTCTTACTTAGCTTGAGTCATCTTAGTTATTGCATCTTGTAGGCCTTCTTTGTAGCTCACTCAAGGTGGGGATAATATTATTCCGATGAAAGGATCCCTGCCCTACCTGCCTACCCAGCAGTACCAGAAACGGAGCCCCTTGCTCTGTATCAGGGGAACATCTTTGATTTATAGAAAAGAATCGCGACTACTAGTACACCTAGCGGCTCGATGCTGGCTTGGATCAAATCCTTGGTAGAGTGTTCAATCTACTAGCCGCATCTAATCGTTCGGTGCTTTAATTATATGAAACTACTTGAATCGAACTGCCTTGTTTTGGATGAATTTGAAAGAACAGCATTTCATTTAATTGTATGAAAAACCAGCTGAATGAAACATGAAATAGTGGAAACGTATTGATACATAGAATAGAAACCGGAATGAGCGCACCATTCAAAATAGGAAGCTCAAAACGAGTATGTAACTGAAACCAAACTACTTCCCTACTAACTCGACCGTAGGGAGAGGGGAGAAGAGACTATAGCTTAACGACTTGACTTTAGTTCCGATCGAGCGTCTACCCGATAGATTGAAAGGATGAACGAAGGACGCATACCTCCCAGATCAAAGAAATTGAAACTAGGCTTCCAAACCTTTCCTTCTCGTACAGAGGGATGCCCATAGTACTCTCTCTTTGAATTCCGCCATGGGGAAGAAGAACGAAAAGTCCATCGCCTTTGCTAAAACCCTCTCCAAAAGCACTCTTTGAATTGAACTTCTCTTATTCGATTCAACTACGTCGAACCTTAGCACAAGCGCTAAGCGATAATAATACCTTGCTTCAATTGGATTTGATTCTTTCGATAGGGGACCATCCCATACCATAGGAAGTACTATACCACGGGAAGTTGCTTCTTGGAATGCCTCTTTGTCACAAAAAGAGAGGCCTACGAGAGGAGAGTTATTCAATAAAAGAGAAGCCTATATCTACCGACCCTACTTCACTTCCTTATAGTGCCTTGCCTTGAAATATGTTTGCTTTGAATAATGCTTCATTCCAGGGCGTAAAAGAAAGGGCCTCAAGTCAAGGATCAACGCAACGAAGCGGACCCAAGGAAGAGTGGTTGAAGGGTGTCAATGAGGTAAGAGTAAGTATCATAGGTTCTGGCTAGTCCTACCAAAGGGTTAGGTACCCAATGAACTTCCCTAGTTCAAGGTAATAAGAGAGAAGCAGGTGCTTTCATGAATGAATGTGTTAAACCAATCAATCTTTTCTTCGGTAAGAGGTATTCTCTATTACAGACTTTAGCCCTACCCTACTGCTTGCTCATTCGCAACCACTCCTTTCCGTCTTTGCTTTCTAGTGCGTTGCTTTAGACAATTGTAGCTAGAATTGATCTATATCACTTCAGAATAGGATTGTGAGCTCTTCGACGTTGTGCCCCGGGTCCATCCCCGTTCTGATCTAATCCTGGTCTCTTTCAATCTCTCTATCGTTGATTCCTCCACAATTCTCATTGCTCCTTACCTATCCTCATAGCTGTCCGTTCTTGACCCTCCTTCGCTCACTCTACTCTTTCTTCTGTCTGTTCCACATCCCCGTACTTTCGCTTTGAATCCATATCTTGCTAACTGGCTACTTTTCTTGTTCCGTTACATAAGGGCCTTATCTTGCTGCTGGACCTGAGCCGTATGCCTATCCATAAGTTCTGCAGGGCATTCATCTATAGGAAGAAAGACCAAGGACTCTGCTGTCGTTAACTCGTCGGATGCGGGGTTAAAAAAGGGTTACTTAGCGAGTTAGCTCCTTGCTTGGGAAAGGTTTTCTCATTCTTTCTTGCGGTAGCTCCTAGGTTTGTGCCGGTCTACTTCAGCTACTCTAGGTACCCGCAGGTTCAAAAAGAAACTCATCTTTTCTGTACACATCAATACTCATAGAAGTTCGATTTACTTGATGGTGGTATAAGTGTAATTGTATCTGCCTGTGTCTTTAGCTCTGGCAGACTTCAGAAAGGAGATAGGCTCTCTCCAGCAAGAATGATGGAAGGCTTCAGCAAATGATTCAGGTTCATGAGAAGATTGAACTGACATGAGGTAAGCTCGATGTTTTGGGGTTCATAAGATAAGAGAAAAATCCTTCCACGGGATAAGAAACTTGAGAGGATCGACGAACCTGAGAGAGGGATCCAGAATCTGAGGAAGCGACTGGGCTAGACTGCGGATCTTCTGGAGTAGTCTGACCCTGGGAAACAGACTGTAATTGCCGCCGAGAATAAAACATGCTGTGCCGGGTGACTGGAATCCTCTGAGGTCAGCTGAACAGGCTGACAATCGGCAGAAGATGCTGAGCAAAGCTGCTGGCCTGAAGAGTGAGGCTGATCCGTAACATCAACTGCAGAAGAATGAGGTTCGACTTGATGAACAGGAGAAGGCCGCAATACATCTCCATCACCATTCTCCCCCGGGACAGCGCATAATGATGAATTGAATGATACGATCCCTTCCTTCTTTGTCTACTCTTCTATTCCGTCTTTAGCCCTTTGCTTCTTAAGGTCAGGACAGAGTCAGTGAAGTTGGAGCAGCCCCCTGAAGGCACGGACTCTAAGAAAACCTTGAGGAAGCCCCCATGGAGGAGGAACGACACTCGCTCGAAGGCTTTATGGCTCATTGCTCGAAGGAACAGAGACTTCCCCAGGAGTTAAGGGCAATCTATCATGAGCGGTATTAAAACGCAGATTGGCACTACGAAAGTTGGTCATACAATCGAGGTAACAGATGTAGCAGGTGCCATAGATGTAGATAAGGAGGTTCAAGAGGAAGGGGACGAGATCGAGAACGACGGATCGAGACACCTATCTGAAAGCGGGGAATGGTTTCTTCCGGCCTCGTGCCATCTCATAGACAGGAACCAAGGGGCCAGAGATAGCTATCCAGCAATAGACAGTCTCTTTCCGAGATTAGCTGACTTCTAGTGATAGGGGAGGCTACATCCTTTTAGCATTCTAATAAGAAAGTTCGATCCATTAGGTTCTTCGATATTCTTCATAAAGAAAGTAGTACCAATTACTACAAGACAATCAGACAATTCCCCGAATCGTAAGCAGACAAAGATCGGATTTCCATCCCTGACCAGTTCTCCATCCTAAAGCGAAATCCCACTAACTAGCTTCATTTGAGTGAGAAGAAGGCTTCTGGATGAAGATAGAAATGCTCTAAGGTCACTGAATTGACTTACCACACTATATTACACAATGACTTGATGGCCCGGAGTGGGAAAGCTTGCTGCTGTCGAGCTTTCGTCTCAATTACGCTTGTTGGTGTAATACTCATTCGTAAAAGAACCGGAATGAAAGGAGAAATTCTGGTTAGCCGACTATGCTCTTGAACAGAAAGCTATCCACTGAGTGGGGATGAACCTTCGTAGATCAACGGCACAGTACGCAGGACCCTCGTATGAAACCCCACCGATCTTCACTTGGGCCGGCTCCGAGGCTCTACCCTGGCTTTTCATTGGTTGGGATAAACTCCTCGTAAGGGAAACCGCTGGCTGGAAGATGATAGAGGGCCAACATGTCCGGGAGAGAGAAGCCTAACTCACCATGGGAAGTGCGGCACGTGTTAGTCTCCCAACACAAGGTTTCCAAGAAGACCTTTGTCACGTTAGAGACCATTAGACGTACACACTAGTGGCTTGGACGGCATCAAGCAAATTAGCCTTCTCCAGCTCAGCTCCGTACTTGGCCATGACACTGTTACAGAAAACAGTCCAAACCGGGGACTTAGGGATCCAACCCCTCGACCGGAGCTTCTTCACAAATTGAATAGAAGGGTCGACACCTAATGTCATAGCCAGACAGGAAGGGTCACGAGGAGCGGGAAACCATTTCGATGCAGCACGGGGAATCGACTCGAGTCGATTCTCTTTATTTATTTCACATCTTTCAATGTTGTGTTACATTGGATCTCGTGTACCGAGAAAGATCGTCACGCTCATGAAATGAGGCAACGAAGGTCGATCATCGATCGACTATGCAAATACATGGTGCACAGTTGAGCAGAGAAGAAGCTGTCGGGTGCAGGAACTAAGAGAAGGCCCTACCCGGTACGCTACACTCACACGAGAGTGAATCCAAAATCTTGCTTGCACAATATTCGTGAGTAGCGCGCCTTCACGCAATCCAACGAGACCAAGGCTTGGCTAACCCTTGCTACGGTGGATGGTTTTCAGGGCCCTAGTGATGGACTGAGACGATGGATCTACTCCACGTCAGGGAAAGCAAGCGAGTCTTTTACACAATATGCGTTGGTCAGTGATTGGTATCTCAGAGCCTATATTCTTTAAGATAGATAGGAGGAAGAGGAAACGCTCTTCGTTCGGTTAGTTTGATTGGTATTGATTGGAACTGATTTAGAGATTCTTTGGAACAGATTAGAGATCGTAGTGGTGTAGTCGACACCTTACTCGCTTATGGCTATTTGGATTAAGGAACTAGGGTAATGCTCTGGGAAAACGATAGAAAAAAGCGAACGAATGGATCTAGTTCATCCGATCTTTGTAACATCTCGAACAACACATAAAAGAACTTATTTTTCAGAAAAAGAATCTCTCAAACCAGAACATAATTCGATTACGACACGAGCTTAGCTTCCAAGAGCTGCTGGCTCTTAAAGGAGCTTACCCCGGATACGAACAAAAGGACGACTGGTTCGACTAGAACAGGAGTGGGTCGCCCAAAAGAGTATAAAAACTCAGTTCAAAGTTTGTTTCAGTGGGTGATTTATTCAGCCATGTATGGCTTGAGGAACGAGCTCAGACGACCTACTTCTGTTCTTAATGTGTAAACTCTATATTTACCACAAACCGCTCACAATCTAAAACTGGATTTCCAAACTTTAATGGAAAAAGAAACCCCTTTTTCTACGGCTGTGAAAGGGGTAAGCATGACCGGGAAATAGCGTAAGTTATTTTTGAGATCCGGCACACGCAGATTCAAAAGGAATCTATTCCTATGACCTATAAGATGAGGGTATACTTGATGAGATGAGCTATGATATGGGGATATATTCCTACCCTTATTCAAGTGAAAGCGAAGTGAAACTGTTTGCTTACTCGTCAAGTGCAAGAAAGGATCTTTGCCGACTACGCTCCTCGTAGGCCTACCCCACCCTACGAAATAAGTGAGGGCTTCGTTTGGTTGCTCATTCGCTTGCCTCGGGGCACAGGCGGCCGACTTTCTTTCCAGGTCTATTTGCACTTTTCAAACCCGGGTAGACTAAAGGGGGAGACGTGGAGAGGAGGGAAAGCCAAGAAGTGAGGGTATTGACATTATGGAAGGAGGGAGCCGCACACAACCATCGATCTTGATGGCTTAGTTTAGTAGTCTTCGCAGGACTGACGCTGGGAAGAGACTCCAGATAGGCGGGCCTCCGATTACAAGGAGGATCGAATTCCTTACTTTTAGGGGTGCGGGCCTACGACGAATCAAAGAGGGATGTTTTGGGCGTTGTCAAAATCAGGGTTCAGGTCGGCCCCGCTTGTGAGTTAGTGGAATTCGTGGTCTTGGATATCAAGTGCTCCTTCAATCTGATTCGTAAAGCCCTTGGAAGAGGCCTAACTTGAGGAAGGAATGACTGACTTCGAAGCTTACCATACCATTTGCCAAAGGAAAGATAGTATGCAAGATGGTATGAGACTCTATTAACATACAGACCTTTTTCCAAAGAAAGATAGTATGCTATAATGGTCTGCATCTGCTAACTAGCTACTAGAAAGGGCAGCCCTTATCTCATTCCTAACTTAGTCTTGAATGGCGGGCCGGGGAAGAACTTATTTATTTAGTTAGTTCACGAGTTAGCAAGATCAATAGGGAAAGAGCGGATAAAAAAGCGGAGATATCGGTTGCGGTTGCCGCTGCATAGCTTCCTGTCGGAGAGGAATCCAAACAACAAAATGCATGATCGGACTATGGGGCTTATGTCCTCGCTTTACTAGCTACCTTATAGCTACTAGTAGCACGGGGAAGAAACCTGACTTCAAGAGCTACAAGCGGGATTACGCTTAGAGTTCGTGTCCGTCTTACTAGCTTCTATTACTTGAAGTCTCTGCTCAGGCATTTATATACACAATAGAATATGCCAACAAGACATAAGAGCTCCCAGAGGCAATGCATATCTCTTTTATCGGTAGCAGCTCTTGATCTCTCCTAGGGGGAGGAAGCAGGGATTATTTCAAAAAGAGCAGATCAGCGCGAAGCCCGAGCAAAGCGAAAAGAGAAGCTCGATCTCCAGAGAATGGAAAACTGGCAGCAAGAACTACAGAAGAGATATGAAAACGGTGATCTAGAACTCGGAATGACTGGAGAACTTGAAGAAGAATCAAATTATACAGATATATTACCGATAGCCGAGCCAAGCTGGTTTCTGCCCTCAGATGCGGTCCCAATGGTACAAACACCTTGGGAGGAGTGCTTTGATGACTGTTACTTCCCTTCGCCTACACCCTTAGCCAAGAAGGTCTCTGGCTCACAACAAGAGCTACAGGAGCAAATACTAAAGTAATCGGGAACAAAGACGCTGCACTCCTTCGCCGCTTTACGGCTCACTTCGCTTGCTAGCACAAAGAGAGATACACTCCCTTGCAATCTTAGCAGCAATCCAAGGAGAGCGAACCCCTTCAAACCAGTTACGGAATGATCCTTTTATGAACTCCCTTTTGCTGATGCTCTTAAACCAGGGATTCAAAAGCAGAGTCGGGAGCAGATAGAGGATCAGAGAAAGACCTCCTACGCTCTTATTCTGTAATGCAGCAGCTACTTTGCTCGACTTAGACTGATTAGCTCACTCGAGTTCTAAAGGCAAAAATGATTCTTTCATAGTTATCTTCCTTCCCAATCAAGGAACAACTACGGAACCAGGATACAGGCTTTGTGAGACTTCCAACGTGAGGGAAGTTAAGACTACGAGAGCACACCTCTCTCACTACGTACTCCGTCTGCAGGAGAGGTGCACTCCCTTCCCCGGAACGAAGAAGATATTCATACTTGGAGGGTCAGCTTTGATTGGGGTTCCCCCTAACCGACAGAATCTATTATACTTCTCGCAAGGCTTCAATGAATCGGACTTGTAAGACAACCCCGAAAGATTCTATTTAGTCTTCTCGCTAGCAGGATGATGCTTCAAATAATCTCCTTTGTTGGTACGTTAAAAGACCACAGAATCACACATGAACCAGTATTAACTCAAGGTTTTAGTACAAAGAAATGGTCATAGAAACGATTACACTCCTAGAATGTACTGGTTCTTACTACTTTCTTGGTTGACTTGATTCGTTTAGCTCCTTCTTTTGGTTAACTCCTTCGTTCGTAACTCATTCCTTAGTTAGGAGTTAGAGCCTTCATTCCTTACTCCAGTACTTACTCAGGTCAGGAATGGACGGATGGAAAGACCGCTTTCATTGGGGAAATCCTTCTCGTCAATCTCTACCCTTGGTAAATTGCCTTCTCCCTTTTTTTTTCGTAGCCTCGCGTAATATCTGCTCTTGCGTGCTCGTAGGCTCCCTTTGGAAGACTTTGAGCATATAAGGCGCGAACCGCTCCATTGTAGGAGGTTTTTTGTCGGGTTCCGGAAACCACATTATGATTGGCCAGGCCGCGACATCCATGGCCTCCCTGGATTCGCATCTCCATACGTGAATATGCCCGTGTTCCTTCCCAGGTTTCCTTTCTTCTTGATCAAGGAATTTCAGAAGGCTAGTAGGGCTCCTCCCATCTTATGCCCCTAAGGTCCTGGCGCAAAAAGGCAACCCGCCCCGATTCCGCTTTTGTAGGGGAACTAATGCAAAGTGGAATAGTAGGAGAGGCTTCCCTTCCAAGGAGGCCTCCGCTACATCAATGGTATTGAAAAAGTTCCCCCCCTCTGAGACCTTCAAGAGGTTCTTTTTCCTTAGCAGGACAGCCCTCTCCCCAGCCTCTGAAAGAAAGAGTCAATTTCCACAAAGGCCCAGCCTATACTGCCACTTTATGTAAGCCCGGGCATCCAGAGAGAAGAGCCTTCCCCTACATGAGTGAGCAAGAATAATGATGAAGTCGGTGCTGCCCCATGCCAGCATTTGACCGACCCGCCTATTCATGCATCCGTAGAGAGTACAAAGTCACCTCTGTTCTTCTAGCTTGAGAGGTCCTTTGTGTAGTAAAGAAAAAGTACGCGAGGTACCCAATAGTGTGATTCTTCCGAATCGAGGAAGCGCCTAGGAATCTTGTCGACCAAAACAGGGGTCTTTTTTGGACCTTTTCATGAAGCCCGAGTCGCCCTTAGTAGTAATCCAAGCCAGCAGGATGAAAGAAAACGAGAACTCGGGGTTGGAGTCAGATTCTGAAGTAGATAAGTTGTTCCGCATCCGTCCTACTATTTGTAACATGTACCCTCTCCGTATTTGGAATCTTACGTCAGGAAAAGGGAATTTGAATCAAACTTCAGGTAGGGTTTATTATTGTAAGACGGCCGGTAATGAGCAGTTTCCAGAACAAAAGGAAAACTAAACCGACCCATCTAAGGTACAACCTTTTGATCACGTTGAATCGAGCTCAAAAGAGCCTGCTGTCACTCGAGAAGTGGTGCAAGAAAGATTGAGAATGCTATTCGATTGTCAAGCCCTTCTTGCGGCCAGGAAAGGAGTGGCGGAAGGTTACAATTGGTATGTTTGGCTTTTGAACAAAAATGCATCAACATACACTGCGAAAGATCGGATTAAGCAAGCCTTCAGCGAATGGCAAGAAAGCGAAATCCAGGTTTCATTCCATAAGGCTTGGGCTTCGGTTTGTAAACGGATTCTTCAACTCGACCTGGCTCCCTTATCTTGAGGTTCGAGCCCCCTGGACGAAGTCATTCAGCTTGGCCGGTCTAGGAAAAGGAAGAAAGATAATAGAAAGACTCTACCTGGGCCAATCGTAGATCACAGTCAAACTGAGCAGCAGCCAAGCCAAGGTCTTTCTCTCCCTCAATCTATAATTGCGAAGAGAAATCAGGGACTGGTCTGAAGTATGATCCCATCGTCGAGAGAGCATGCCTTTCATTCGTATGAACGCTTGCGTCAGCTCTACTCCGATCTCGTGGTCGTGAGAGAGATGAAAACAACGATCGGAGAAAGGTGCGTCGATCATTTCTATCAATATGGAGAGGAAGACGAATATGACATTGAAGACCTAAGGGAGGTCTATTTCCTGCTTGATTGGCTGTCATGCCAGTTCTGCTTTCAAAGACCACTAAAGAAAAAGAATCGAGTCCTCTATGGACTGTCTAAGACAACGAAGTTTAAAATCCACATGCTTTCCTCGGTCTTGAGAATCTTTTTTGCAGGCCCACGAGGGCAGGCTTTCAGCGGCGCAGATGATTACTTCGATCTCTGACTTTTTGATCTGACCAAGGGGGATCATGATGCTGATGACCCATTTGGAGAGAGAGAGGAGGGCCTGCGCTTTGAGAACACCGTGCTTAAGATCTTAGATGGAAGGTCTTTTTGGCTCGATTCAGAAGGGGAAGCTATTCTCGATGCAGCAAGCAACGCAGAATCCGCAGAGGTTTTTATTCCTCGATGATACATCAAGTGACGCAGGGTCAAGTGTGCTCCACGTCGGAAGTGAATCCGATTATATTGCCATTTAAAGGGCCTTCCCTTCTCCTTCCATGGCTTATGCCTTTGATTCGTAATGCCCTAAGGAGCTAACAATCTTCCTTTAAGTGATAAGCCTGTTGCCGTAGTAGTCTAAGGAGTCGTATCTTATAACCAGTAGTTGGCCCAGGTCCAATATGGAAAGGTCTGAGGAGTCTATCTCTTGCCTAGATCTGAATCTCTCTTTCCCGGTTAGAGTCTCTTTATTGAACACAAGACAAGGTCAAGCGAGAGAAGGAAAGCTAATAAGAAAAGCAAGTTTTCACCCAGCCAGGGTTCTTTCCCTAGATAATGAAATAGAAAACCCGAGCAGGGCTATGGAATATGGTCCAGCCGAGCAAATAGTTTCCGTTGATCCTGTTTCAAAGTAATCTGTCTCAATCAGCTTTCCAGCAGGATAATATAGCTCCTTTTTTTTTGTAGAGGAAATGGGGCTAGGGCAATCTCAGAGTCCCTTAATTGGGTTTGAAAGGATTGGCATTTCTGCTTACCTTGGATAGGGTTAGAGGGCCATTGATCAATCCTGTTCAAGATAGTTCTATGGAGTTTGTTTGCCTAATACAATAGGAGTGACATAATACAAGTTGAAGGCTAAGCCATAGGCCTAATCCCTAGGGTTCCTCCAGCCATATTTCCAGTATACCCTTTTTCTTTTCCAGTTGGGGTGCTAGTTAGTTGATCTAATATCCCCTCTTAGTCTAAAGAGTCAGTCACAGCTTCAGTTTATCCCTGAGTGGAAGTGGGCGTTCACAGTTTTCCAAGCTCATCTAATCTTTCCGTTTTCGAGCCGATTGTTGAAGTAATAAGCTTCGTCCCTGTCCTTGTCAGTTCAGTAGCTAAAGCCACTCTTCGCTTTACTTGAGTAGCTTCGCCCCTGGAGATCTATCTAGTTTCATTTCCGTTCTTCTTGCTTGAAGTTCTATTACATTTAGTTCAATTCCATCTCTTGGGAGGTCTCTTACAGCCTGTTTCCTTTGAAGTTGGCATTGAATAAGTTGGCAAAGAGAAGCCGGCTGTCTCTTTTTCTCAGCCAATGAGAAAGCATGTGGTGGTAAAGCCTGTGAGAATTAGATGAGACTTCTTAATCCAGTTTGAAAGCCTCCAAGTCTCCTTTACTGGGGGTGAGACAATCCATCCTGTTCTTGCATCTAGTTCCATTGCAGGCATTGCTAGTTACACTTTTTTTATGGGTCCAATGAGGGAATACTCATATACGAGCTGTCCATACAAAGCAATCAATGGATAATGGATAGAGTCGAAAGGAATAGGTAAGGTAGGGTCATAGGGCCGGAAGCGGGAGAAGGGATAAGTGCACTTCAAGCTGTAAGTGAAGGAAGTAAGGCCACTCGCTCTGTAAGGGCAGCTAGGCTCACTAATCTAGAAAATCTTTTCTTGTTGCGTGCACGTGTAGCAGTCATAGCTTGGTTACCGCAGTAACCTCCTTCTGTTCTGTAAGCTTTCAGCTGATAATCCATCTTGTGCCTGGAAATGAACTCCAGCTAGCCTAGCTATATGCTTAAGACATTATTACGGGAATAAGCCAGCTCGTGATTGGATTCGGTATTGAAATGGTCTTCCTCTGAAAGTATGGCTACACTAGCTCCAATTCCTCTGTTGGAGCCGGCTTTTGTAATAGCTAGAAGTTCGTAGGTCAAACCAAAAGCGTTATCGGAATAGGGCATATGTACTTTCTGATCTCATCCGTATTCCGCGTTTTATGGCCTTTGATTTTGACTCGTAGGCTTAATCCTTGCACCCTGTTGGATCGCGCTCCTTCCATAAAAAAAGCTCTTTGTTCGCGCTTCTCGAATGCGATATGGGAAGATCTGCGCCCAGAACTGCGATTTGTTGACTCAGTTCGAGACTGAAAGAGGGCAAACTCTCCTGACCTCGACCTTTCCTAAGTTGCGACACGGATTGGAAAGCTTCCATATAGAGAATTGGTTACTACAATCTCTTTTAGGGTTGCCTTTTTCTAAGCCAGATCGCTTCCAGCTTTAGAGATTTGATAGCTTGCGTGGCTCGGAGAAGACACTCGAAACAGGAAACGCGCATAAGAAAACGTTGTTTTCGGGGTAGCTCCGAGACTCTTTGACTTTCAAAAACGAATCCACTATTAGAATGCCACGACGAGTGTGCTTTTCTGGCGTCTTTGACCGTCCTCGTTTCGTGTGCCATCTTTGAGAAAGACCAAAGCGATCTTGCTCGTGATTCAGATAGTCGAATTACAGATTGATCCAGCAAGATGGGAAAGTCTTAGGAATTCTTAA